ACTTATAAATTTATATTCTTATTCCTTATTAATCACACAAATACTAATATAAATACTATTACATAAATAATTATTATTATCATTATTAATATAAATTTATTTATATATAATATTATACATTATACATTTATTTATTTATTATTATTATATATAGATTATTATAAAAATTTATACCTTTGATACTTATTATATATTACCCGTAATTGGGCACGAACCCAGCTAATAGTAGCTGGGTTCGTCCCCCCCGGTTATTTACTTCTTATGAAGGCTATAATTAATATTATTTATTTTTAATCTGATTTATATCTCATTTCTTTAATATATTTTAATATTATTTATATCTTTATTTAAATACTTATTTTTTTATAATTAATTATAGTCCTAATTATATTATTTATAAAAAAAAAAATACCTTTAGAAGATTATATATATATTTATTAGTCTAATCACTCCTTTATTAATTATTATTATGATAATTTATTAAATTTAGACCCAATTGGGACCCCGCTAGGAGTATATATTAATAGTATGAGTATATATTATTATATCTTTTAACTTAGAATATTATTTATATTTTTATTATATAAAGGTTAAGTATTTTTATACTATATATTTATTATTCATACTTTATTATTTATATAAACACAATATATATATTATATATTTATTAATTATATAAAATTATATAAATTTATTATTTTTTATATTATATTTATTATATTAGAATTATATAGATAATATCAATATATATTATATGTATTCTTAATATTATATAGTCATATAATATGAATATCAATATCTAATAATAATATTATTATTATGTATAGATTTTATCATTAATTTATTATTTATTATTTATTATTTAGCCCTAATTATCCCCCGGAGTAAATTATTATTAGGGTATAATTTATCATTTCTCCTACAATTGGCGTCCGCCCCCCCCCTGGGGGGGGGGCCGGACTATTAATAAATAGGGGGACCCCGAAAGGAGTATTTATTATGATAGAATATTTATTAATAAGAGTATATATTATATATTATTATATATTAAAAGATAAAAGATAAATAGTATATAGATTTTTTATTCTCTTATTTATTTACTTTATTTTACTTATTATTTTTATTATATATATATATTATTTAACCTACTTATTATTCTTATTATATATATATTATTTAACCTACTCATTAACTCCAATAATTTATATAAATTATTACTCCTCCGGCGTCCGGTCCGACGGGCCGGACCAGACTTAATTATATATTTCTTATTATTTTTTATAAAAAGGTTGGATTATTATTAATTTATTATTTATTTATTATTAATTATTATCTATGATTCTTTATTTATTATATATTTATAGAAGTCGGGCCCCCCCCGGGGGGGGGGGCGGGACGCCGGAGGAGTATACTATATATTTTATAATAAGAAGGAAAATATATAATTCTAAATAAGAAGAAGTTATAAATTAAAGTTTTATATTAAAAAGGTAGATGTTATTATTATTATTAAGAAGGCAGTTGTTCTGATTTAAAGTATTATAAATATATAGAAAAGAAGTATTATGAATTAAAATATTATAAAATTAATATACTTATAATAAGACTTTAATAATTAATATTATATATATTAGTCATTAGATAATATATAATTCCACTAATTAAGTTTATTTAATTTAAGCCCCAATTAAATTCAATTGGGACCCCGCAAGGAGTTTATTTAATTTAATATAACATTATTCATTATTATATTACTACACATAAGGTAATATAATATTATTTTATTATTATATTAATTATAATATAATATACCCTATATATTATTTATATTTAAGAATATTATATCTATATCAAAATTATATATTTATTTATAAATACATAAGATATTATTAATTATATATTTTTTATATTACTAGGGGTCTTTTTATTATATAATTATTTATATTACTAATTCATATATATATATTTATTTAGTATATAATCCTTAAAATATATTATATATTTCTATTAATACTTTTTTGGTAAGTTATACTTTATTAATATATTCCCCGCGGGCACGAACCCAGCTACTATTAGCTGGGTTCGTCCCTATTGCGGGTTTATTATTTTATAATCAAAATTAATGTTTTTATATATTATTTATTATATTCATTTATAACATATAAATATATAATACCTAATACCTAATACCTAATTATATTTATTTAAGCCCCAATTAAATTAAATTAAATTGGGCCCCCCGGACCCAATTGGGACCCCGCAAGGTGTTTATTAATATTTTATTTAATCTTATTAATATTTTATTTTATCTTATTAATATTTTTATTAATATTATTAATGATTATATTAATTATTATATCATAATAAAAGTATTTATATTATCTTAATATATTATATATTATTATTATATATATTAGTTTTTATTATATATTTTTATGATTATTATTATATTATTAGCAAGGATAAAGAGACTCGAACTCCTAATGATTGATTTGAAATCAACTGTTTTACCATTAAACTATATCCTTATTATTTATATTTATTTATATTATATCAATAAATATTATTAATTTATAAAGTTATTACTCCTCCGGCGTCCGGTCCGACGGGCCGGACCAGACTTATTTATATTTATATATATATTTATTACTTATTTATATTTATATATATATTTATTATATTATTCCTTATAAGATTTATTATATTATTATAAAGTGAGGGACCCGCCCTCCCCACTTCGGGGAGGGCGGGACCGAACCCCTAGTATATAAGTTGGGTTTATTATATATTATAAAAATAGTGAGGGACCCGCCCTCCCATATCCATATGGAGGGCGGGACCGAACCCCTAGTATATTTATTATATAATTATTATAAGAGCTATGAAGTACATCCCTAGGATGGTTATTATTTATTATGTATTATATTATATTATATTATAAAATATCATTATAAAATATATTATTATATATATTTATATAAAACATATCTTATTTATTATAAAAGTATACATATATTATATTAACACTGATAAGAGTATTTTATTATTATTACAATTTTATATATATTTAGATATATATTTAATAAATACCTTATTAATATAAAATAGATTATTATCATAATAAAGTATATAAAGATATATAGTAATAAATAAGTATTAAATATCATATTAATCTTATTATTATATTATTATAACGAGGGGTTCGGTCCCGCCCTATATATAAATATATAAATATATAAATATATAAATATATAAATATATAAATAGGGGCGGTGAACCAGACTTATTATTAAATTAATAAAATATTATATACATAAGTATTATTATAAATTATTATATTAGTATTGTTTTTATTATTATTTACATAAGTATTTATATTAATTATTATATTAGTATTATTTTTATTATTATATTAATGTATATATATTATACATATTATATATATATTATGTATTTATTATAGAATTATTATTATTAAAGTATTATAAAGAGTTAAATAAAGATATTATATATAAAAATAGTAAGATATATATTATTTATATTAACAATATATTAATTAATTAATTAATTAATTAAAGAAGAATTAATATTATTAAAGATAACAATATATATTATTTATTGTATAAATGGAAGAATATTTAAGATATTTATAAGCCCACCGCAGGTTCCCCTACGGTAACTGTATTTCAACTTCGCATTAATTCATATTATTTCTGATATAAATATAATAATAATAAATAATCATTAAATATTTATTAAATTATATTATATAATAGGATAATAAGATGTTTCAACGCGTGATGAGTGATTAGTGCGAAACAGTTAGAATATTCACCGTAACATACTAATTTACGTATTACTAGCAATTCTTTTTTCATATAATCGAATTTCAGATTATAATTCATATTAATATATAATATATAAATATATTAAAAATTAAAATGTTTTATATTATTAATTAAATATATTATATTTTTTTATAATTTTATTATCATTTTATTATAGCACGTCTATTACCCATATTATAAGGATCATTATGATTTGTCTTAATTCCTTTCTTTATATTAATAAATAATATAAAAATTATATATAATTAAGATTATATATATGGAGTTTTGTTCGTTTATGAACTTAATCTAAAACTTTGCAGCACGAACTAAAGACAACAATGTAACGCCTGTAATATAATAATTAAATTAATTATTATAATATTCAAAATATGGTAAGATTAGTCGTGGATTATCGAATTAAATAACATGCTCCACTGCTTAAGTCTGTAACCGTCTATTGTTTTGAGTTTCATTATTGCTAACGTACTCTTCAGGTGGAATACTTACATTTTCATTTATTATTTATCTAAATATTAGATTTATAATTGTATTCATAGTTTACTACTAGAACTACACGGGTATCGAATCCGTTTCGCTACTCTAGTTTTAATCCCTCAATGTCAGTTAATAGTTAATTAATATTTTCACATATATTAGTCTTATAATTATTATTATTATTTCATCTTTACTATTATAATTCTTTAATTAAATCTATTAACTCTAAATTATTTATTAATTCATTCTACGGATCCTTTAAACCATTGTGATTAACGCTCGCCCTCTTTGTGTTACCGCGACTGCTGGCACAAATATTTGTCAGGACTATTAAAATATACTACAACATAATTATATAATATTATTTTTACATATTATTATATTTATTATATCGTACCCGCGGTCACAAACCCAGCTAAGCTGGGTTTGTGCCGCGGGGTATATATCTATATATATTATATATAGTAATTAATATCATTATTTTAATTATTTATGGATTTTATTTTTAATCAATTTATATATATTATTTTTTATAATATTTATAATAAATTTTATAATTATTTATATATCATCCTAATAAGTAACTGGATCAATCTTTCGATCATTGTCCAATATTCCTCACTGCTGTATCATATAGATATTGACTATATTTCAGAGTCAACGTGATCGTTCTAACTTTCATTATCGATTATGGATCGTTGGCTAGGTTCACTTTTATTAAACCTACTACCTAAACCATTATTGGCTTGACTATAGATAAATATTAATATTATTAATATTCTTTATATTATTATATATACTTTTTTATATTTTTTATTAAGTATTTAGCTTAATCTATAGTTCATTAATTCCTAATAAATTACTCACGTTTACACCACATTTTTATTATCTTATTAATAATAAACGTATGATTCGCATGTGTCATGTCCTTATTTAGCGCTTAATCTGAACCAACATCATATTCTTATTTATTTTATTTATCCTTATTATATAATATTAAATATATATATATATATATTATATATACATATTATTATTATTATTATATAAAATTATTATTATTTATTACTTATAATAATATACCTTTAAAATATTATTATTATATATATACTAGGGGTTCGGTCCCCCCCCCTCCCTCCATCAGGGGGAGGGGCGGGTCCCTCACTTCTTTAACATATAAATATATTTATTTACTTAATCCTTAATTATTTATTACATTATATTATTAATTATTGATATTCTTTTATTTAGAATAATATAATATATTATAATACTCCTCCAATTGGCGTCCGGCCCGCCCGCGGGGCGGTGAGCCAGACTAAATTATATTCACTTCTCTAGGTATACGGGCCTCCTAGGCCCGTAACTATATTATATAATATACTTTACTTTTTATATTTTATATACTTTAACTTATTATATTTTATATACTAGGGGTTCGGTCCCGCCCTCCCATATGGATCTGGGAGGGCGGGTCCCTCACTTTTTACTTATTATATTTTATGTACTTTTACTTATTATATTTAATATAATATACTTTAACCAGACTTTATTATTATAATTTATATATATAACATTATTATTATTTTTTATATAAATAAGAGTATTTATAAATATTTAGTCCCGGGGCCCCGACCCGGGACCCCGAAGGAGTAATTATTAAATAGAAATATTTTTTATCAATATATTTAATTAATTATCAATAACCTTACTTTAATCTCCTACGGTATCCGCCCGCGGAGCGGAGCGTAGCGGGCGGGACTTTATTTAATTAAATTATTATATATATGATATTATATATATATTTTCATATAATGAAAGAAATTATACATTTTATATTATAATGTTTATTTAATATTTAGTAAGATAGAAGTATATATTATTGTTATTTATATAATATGATCTAATATATTATATTTTTATATATTTATATAATATACTAGGGGTTCGGTCCCGCCCTCCCAGAAGGGAGGGCGGGTCCCTCACTAGTTAAAAATTATTGTTATATTTTATTATTAATTATATAACATTATTATTATTTTTTATAAAGTCTAATAAGTATTTATTATTATTTTATTAACTTTTTAAGAAATATATTTAATTAATGATTAATAATCTTATTTTAATATTTATTTAATTAAATTATTATATATAGTCTGGTCCCCCGTACCGGGGGCCAGACGCCTAAGGAGTCTATAATATTAATATTATCTTTTAAGATATATATTATATTTATATTATATTATAATTTGTATATGTATATGTATATGTATATAGGGGCCCCATTATATTTTTATATATATTCATATTTTAAGGGACCCAGATATTATTAACTATTATTTATTACCTTATTCATATTATTATATATATTTTTTATAACTCAATTATATTATTATAAAAAAAAAGTCCTAATTATATAAGAATATTAACTTATTATTATTTATATTATTTATTTATATTTAACACCACTAGGAACATAAATTATTTTATCATTATTTATTAATTAGCCCCAAAGGAGTATTATTACATTATATATTTTATCTTAGCCCCGGGCCCGGACGGGCCCGGGACCCCGCAAGGAGTTTATTATATTTATTCTCCTATCTTTATATATTATTATTATTATTATTTTATTAATCATATTTTATTTTATTATTAATAAGTGAGGGACCCGCCCTCCCCACTAAGTAAATTATTATTTCTGATAATTTATAATTTATTATATATAAATAGGGGAGGGCGGGACCGAACCCCTAGTATATTCTAATTATATTTATTTATTATAAAAAGGTAAATAACATTATATTCATTTACAATTATTAGGATTTATTATATATTTTTATTATTATATTAGTCTGTATAAGTCTAATAATATTATTATATATTATTTAAAGAGAGTATTATTATATTATATTTTTATATATATATTCTTTTTATATATTATATTATATTTCTCCTTCGGCGTCCGCCCCCCCTATTTATATATAATAAATTATAAATTATCAGAAATAATAATTTACTTAATGGGGGGGCGGGCCGGACTATAATATTTATATTGATATTATTTATATTGATATTATTTATATTGATATTATTTATATTGATATAGGGGCCCCATTATATTTGTATATAATTCTTATATTTTAAGGGGCCCAGATATTATTCATTTCTTATTTATTATATTATTCATTTATTATTTATTATCTTATTCATTTATTATTTTTATTATTAATATCTCCTACGGCGCCCGTCCCTCCCTGGTGGGCGGAACAGACTATATTATTAATTATCTTATTCATATTACTTAATTATAAAATTACTTAATTAAATTTTATATATATATTATTTATAACATATTATAACATAGTATTTATATTTTACATTGATATATTTATATAAAATATTTTATCTTCATAGAAGTATTTAAATATTATTATTATTTAGCCCCGCAAGGAGTCCCGGGCCCCCCGGGCCCGGGACCCCGCAAGGAGTATATTATTATTAAAAGGTTATATTTATTATATTATTATAATTATTAAAGTTATATAAGAATGAATCTTAATTATACTCTTTCCCGGACTCCTATATTTTTATTTAATTAAAAGATATTATATTAAAGAGAATAAAATTAATACATATTTATTGTATTTTATTTATATATTCATAATAATATATGATTATATTTTATTTATTATTATATATATATAAAATTATATTTATAAAAATAGTGAGGGACCCGCCCTCCCATATCCATATGGAGGGCGGGACCGAACCCCTAGTATAGTATATTATATTATATTAAATTATATTATATTCTAATGCGGGGCAAACCCAGCTAAGATTAGCTGGGTTTGCCCCGCTTAACTTAACCTAACTTAACCTTACTTAACCTAACTTTACTTACTTTACTTTACTTTATTTTAATAAACTACTTTAATAAACTTACTTATTAAATTTACTTACTTAACTAAACTTTACTTACTTAATTAAACTATACTTATTTAATTAAATTATACTTACTTAATGAAACTATACTTTATTTATTAAACTTTATTTATTTTACTTAATAAGATTTTATTTTATTCTACTTTTTATTTATCAGATTTAATTTAGAATATAAAAATATATTATCCCTCCTCCGGCGTCCGGTCCGACGGGCCGGACCAGACTTCTTTAAAATTATAAAAAAAGTATTTATAATATTCATAAACTAGAATATTATTATATAAAAAAAGTATATATATTATAGTCCGGCCCGCCCCCGCGGGGGGGGGCGGACGCCGAAGGAGAATATTAACTTTTCATTTATAATGTATATTATTATATTAATAAATATGAAGAATATATTATATTTTATCATTTTTATAATAATTATTATATTAATTTGATTTAATTAATAATATTTTATTTAAGATATATATTTATTATATTTTTGTAATTTTAATATATAAGTAATAAATATTTATAGGGGGAGGGGGCGGGTGATTAAAAACCAAACTAAACAATAAATTAAAGAACGTAAATGGAAGTAATTGATATAAAATAACTAATAAGTACTATAATAATAAAATAAATTGAATAAATATAATTAAAGGATAAACAATATAATAAATTGAATAAATATAAACTTTAAAAATAAAAACTAAATGAATAAAATAATAAGATTAAAACAAGAAAGTATCCGGGTCCCTATAAAAATTATTATTGAAAATAATAATGGGGACCCCCCCGAAGGAAGAAAGAATTGAAATAATATATAAATAATTTAGTCTAGAATATTAAATTATTAATATAAATAAAAAAAAAAATAAATAAGAAAAATAATAAATATTATAGTCCGGCCCGCCCCCGCGGGGGGGGGCGGACGCCGAAGGAGAAATACAAAAGAATCTAATAAATAAAGAATATATAATATAAATATATATTATAAATATAAATAATCTAATATTAGTCCGGCCTTCCCCCTCCCCATGGGGGGGAGGCGGGCGTCGTTGGAGTTTAAGAATATATTAAAGAATATATGATAAATATAAAGAAAATTATAATTATATAAGGATTAATAATAAGTTTCTAAGTATATAGATAATAAATATTTAATTATAATAAAGGGGATTAAGATATATTATTAAATATATATAGAATTTATATATAAATAAATATAAGACTAGGTTATAATCATTATTAGTTACATCGTCTCGTACCGTCCAATTGGACGGTACGATACGATTATTACGAGTCTCACATAAAAGATATTAAAAGTGAGGGACCCGCCCTCCCATATGAATATGGAGGGCGGGACCGAACCCCTCGTATTATAAAAAAAAATATAATTTAAATATTAAAATGAAATAATATTTATATTAAATTAATAAAATATAATCATATATAAAATATATATAAAGTTTATTAGAAATAAGTAAATATATATAAAAGTTTATTATAAATTAATAAATATATATAAAAAGTCAGATATAAATAAATTATATAAAAATATAAATTTTAATAATAAAGAAAAGTAATCTAATTATTATTTTCATATGGAATATGATAATTAATATGAGGATGTTAGACTTAATTATATAAAAATATAATTCCAAATAAATAATCTATAAGTATATATACATATATATATTATATGTATTTAATTATTAATAAAAAAAGAATATAAATTATAATAAAAATATATTAAAAGTTTTATTTGATATAGATAAATATATATCTTTTAAATAGTTAAGTTAAGTTAAGTTAAATTAAATTAAGTTAAGTTTAATTTGTAAGTATAATTACTATTTACTACATCGTCACGTACCGTCCAATGGGACGGTACGTGACGATTATTACTTGTTTTACATAAAAGAATATTAAAAGTGAGGGACCCGCCCTCCCATATGAATATGGAGGGCGGGACCGAACCCCTCGTATTATTTACAAAAAAAAATATTCATATTTAATTAATATAAAGGAAAATATAATAAAAATAGAATAGAATATAATCTAATTTAATCTAATTATATATAGAATATTATAAAAAAGTTAGGTATAAATAAATTAGGAGAAAAAGGTAATATTAATAATATTCCTAATGGAGTTAAATAAAAGTCATCTAATAATAATAAAAATTATATTTAATATAATCATTTATATAGTATAAATATACAGAATATATATATATATTAATTATAATAAAAATAAATAAAGAAGAATTATTTAATTATTTAATAAGTTAATAATAATTTAATTAATAATAATATATTATAAAATATGAATAAATAAGTATATATTTTTAAAAGAGTTTAGTTTGTAAGTATAATTACTATTAATAACATCGTCTCGCACCGTCCAATTGGACGGTACGAGACGATTATAACTTGTTTACATAAAAAATATTAAAAGTGAGGTACCCGCCCTCCCATATTCATATGGAGGGCGGGACCGAACCCCTCGTATTAATTATAAAAATGTTAATATTTAATTAATATCTATATCAGATTAATAATAAGTATATATATATAATATTATAACAATATATAATATTGAAAGAGTTATTATTATAAACTAGGTATATTATTATTGTAATGTTTTAATAAGAATAAAATAAAATAATAAGAATTATTCTTAATATAAAGTGAGGGACCCGCCCTCCCATATTCATATGGAGGGCGGGACTGAACCCCTCGTCTTATAGTAAATAAAATAAATATAATTGAATTATTAATTATAAGATTTATTAATATTTATATATATTTAATCTTATAATATTAATATAAAGGATAGGAAAATAAAAATCATTAATAGTATAGATTAATAATATAGTATATTATAATATAGTATAGTATTATATAATAAATTACTTCATTATTATTCTTAAAATTATAATATATTAAAAATTATCTTATACATTATAAAAATAAGTAATATTATCAATATATTTAAAATAAATAATAAAAAGGATAAATTATATTTACAATTATATATAAAATTATATAATATCTATTAGATTTATAATAAAAGATTTAATAATTATTATATATATATATATTTTTAGTTTAGCTCTGAAGGAGTGAGGGACCGCCCTCTCATACCAGTAGGGAGGGCGGGACCGAACCCCTCGTTAAATAAATTTAGTATAAAATCATATTTTATAATATTATTAAGTCCGGCCCGCCCCCCTGGGAGGGCGGACGCCGTAGGAGTATATATTTATATCTTAATAAATAATATTATAATTACCATTTATAGTATATTATTATTAATTTAATATTAAGGAGATAATAATAATAATTTAAAAGGATTAATAATTTATATATTTTTGATATTTTTATATTTTAAAATATATAAGTAGTAGGGGGAGGGGGCGGGTGATTAATAACAAGAATAAACAATATATTAAAGAACGTAAATATAATTAATTGAATATAAATAACTAATAAATAAATTATAAAGAAAATTAATACTCCTTGCGGGGTCCCGGGCCCGGGGGGCCCGGGACTCCTTGCGGGGTCCCGGGCCCCCCTACTGGGGGCCCGGGGCTAAATATAAAATGTATATATTAGAATAAAAAGAAGTATATAATATATAATAAAGAAATAAACTATAAAGGAGATTTTATAAGATAAATAATAAGTTAATATAAAGAATAAATAAAGATAAAAAATGAATAATATAATAAGATAAGAACAAGAAGATATCCGGGTCCCTAACATAATTATTATTGAAAATAATAATGGGGACCCCCCCCATAGGAAGAAATAAAATATATAAAATATAATAATATAAATAAATAAATAAATAAATAATATATATATAATAATAGAATATATAGAATATAATATAATATATTCTATAAATAAAAGAGTCTAGTATTAAATATATAAATCTTAATGTTATATTATAAGTTTTAATATAATAATAGTTTATAATCTTATAAATAAATAATATAAAATAATAAAGGTATAATATACACTTTAGAATACTATATATCATTTAAATATTTATAAATTAAATTTATAAATAATGTATATATATATTAATATCCTTATTTTTAGTATAGAAATTATTAATATTATTTTATAAGTTAATATTAACTAGTATGGCTCACCGTCCCGGGGGGGCCGGACGCCGGAGGAGTTAATAATAATCTATTTGTTTAAGATTAATTAATTAATTAATTAATTAAATTATAATAAAATATAATGAGGAGTATATTTAAGTAATTAATTATATTGTAAGACTTTATATCCATATAAGTAATATAGTTTATCTTCTTCTAAGATTATCTAAAATATTAAGGAAATATATATAATATATATAATAAATTAATTTATTGATATTAAAATTAAATATATAATTTATAATAAAATATTAAATAAAATTAATTATATTAATAATCTGGTCGGAAATTATTAAATAACTATAAGGATGGTTGACTGAGTGGTTTAAAGTGTGATATTTGAGCTATCATTAGTCTTTATTGGCTACGTGGGTTCAAATCCTACATCATCCGTATATAAAAATAAATATCTAAATTATTAATCTATTTATCTTTATGATATAAAAATTATTATAAATAAAATTATATTATAACATATATAATATGATAAAATATAATATAATATAAGATTATATTAATATGTATAGACTAATAATAAATATATATCTATATTGTTTCTTCTAATATTCTTATTATATATAAATATATAAAATATAATTACTTAACATTTTTTTTTTATAAATAATAAAATATTAAATACTTATTAATTAATTAATTAATTAATTTAATTTAATTCATATAAAAGATTATTCTCTTATCTTTTCAATAATATCTTTTTAATATACTCCTCCGGCGTCCCGCCCCCCCCCCGGGGGGGGGGGCCGACTTTTATTAATATATAATAAATTCATAAATTATCATAACTCCTTTTGGGATCCCGGGGCCGTAGGGCCCCGGGGCTAATATAAATAAAATATAAGATTTAATTAATTCATATAAAATAAAGATAAATTGTATAATATAATATAATTATATATAATATAGTATAATATATAATTAATTAATTAGTATTATCTTATTATAAAGGAGAATATATAATTAATATCTCTTTATGTATATATATAAAAAATAATATATATAAAGTATATATATTTCTTACAGGAGTAAATAATAATACTTCTTCTTATTAGGAAATAAATATAAATATAAATATAAATATAAATATAACGACTATAAATATTAATATAAATATAAATATTAATATAAATATAACGATTATAAATATTAAATAAAGATTATATATATAATAGTATTTACCTTATAGGATTAAATATATTATAATTAATAACTCTTAATATAATATGATTATAAATTAGATTCTGACTTAATAATAAATAATACCTTATAGGGTTAAATAAATATTAATTAATTAATCTTTTAATAACAATATACTCCTTGCGGGGTCCCGGGCCCGGGGGGCCCGGGGCTAAATATTATTAATATTATTAATATAATGAATAAAAAGTATTATAATAATCTAAATATTATTAATATAAAGTGAGGGACCCGCCCTCCCATATTCATATGGAGGGCGGGACCGAACCCCTCGTATTATAATAATAAATATAAGTATAATTTAATATTATATATAAATAAATAAACATATTAATATATATAAAGGTAATATATTATAAACTACAATAAATATCTAATATATTATAATAAGAATATAATATAATAAAGATGCATATTATATATATATAATGAATAATTATATAAATATAATAGATAAAAAATATAAATAATAAATAATGAAATTAAAATTATTAAAAATAATTACTCCTAGTGGGGTCCCGGGTCCGTCCGGCCCCGGGGCTAAAGATAATTTAAATAATAAAAAATTAATATTAAAGAATATTTTATTAGAAATAAATATTAAAAGAATAAATAATATAAAAACAATATATAATAATAATAATATAGTCTGTTCCGCCCACCAGGGAGGGACGGGCACCGTAGGAGATATTAATAATAAAAATAATAAATTACAACATTTAAATAATATAAATACTTGAAATCTACAAATTTATAATTATAATAAGAATATAGAGATTAATAATACTATAAATGATAAATTAATTACTAAATTATTATATAAGATAATAACATTAAGATTAAATAATAATAAAACAAATAAGATTATTATTAGTAAACCTATTAATCAACATAGTTTAAATAAATTAAATATTAAATTCTATTATTATATAAATAATAATAATAATAATAATGATATAAATAATAATAATAATTATTATATAACTATAATTAATAAATTAATAAATATTATAAATAATAATATAAATAATAGTTTAAGTAATATTTTAAGTTATTATTATAATAAAAGAGTAACAATTGAACCTATTAAATTATCATATATTTATATAAATAGTGATATTTTTAGTAAATATATTAGTTTAAATGATATAGATAAATATAATAATGGAATTATAACAAATTATCAACGTATATTAAATAATATTATACCTAAATTAAATGATCATAATATTTCTATAAATTATATTAATAATATAAATAATATTAATAATATTAAATATAATAATATTATTACACCTTATGGAATTAATAATAATATAAATAAATTATATAATAATATAAATATTGATAATATTCCTATAGATATTTTAATATTTAAATATTTAGTAGGTTGATCTATTAAATTAAAAGGTAGATTAAGTAATAATATTGGTAGAACTAGTACTCTTATTTTATTAAATGGTACTTTTAATAATAAAAAATATTTATGAAGTAATATTAATAATAATTATAAATTAAATTATATCTCTTCTAATCATAATTTATATAATAATTCTAATATTAATAAAAATGGAAAATATAATATTAAAGTTAAATTAAACTTTATCTAATATACAATATATATATACACCTAATAATATTTATATATATTATTATATATATAATCCTACTAATTAAATATATGATACCCTTATTATACTATATAAAATATATATATTATATATTTATATATTATATTTATAAATCAGATTATAATAATATTCTTCTCCTTTAATTATTATTACTCTATATTTAGAATATATTTATAGAAAATAGTTAGATTTTATTTAGATATAATACTTAAAGTAAATAATATTTAATAACTTCTTCCGGAGCTAATTATAATAGCATCTTATTATATTTTATATTCATATTTATGAAAGATTAATAAAATATATATATTCCCCGCAATTGGGCACGAACCCAGCTAATAGTAGCTGGGTTCGTCCCGCGGGTTATTTATTTATTATATATTTATATATTAATACTAGGGGTTCGGTCCCGCCCTCCCATATGGATCTGGGAGGGCGGGTCCCTCACTTTTTATAAATTTTAATAATATATTCTTATTAAGATTATATAACATTATATATTTACTGGATATTATATTATATTATATTTATTTTATTATAGATTATTATATTAATAATGGATATATTTATTAATTAATACTACTAATAGGTATTATTATATTAAATAATATTTTATATGTTATTATATTAGTTTATTTATTTATATATATATATTTATATATATTTATAGATTATTATTAGAAAGTAGAAGTATATATTATTTATATATATTATAAGTTTATATAATTATAATATTATTGATTATATTTATATTTATATTATTTATAAAACATTTATATATTATTTATTTAATATATTTATAATTTAAGAAAATAATAAAGATTCTATATTATTCCCACGGTCACAAACATAGATAAGCTGGGTTTATGTCAATTGCGGGGTATATTTATATATTATTATATTGTATTTAATTTATAATTATTATTAATCTATTAATAAGTATTAATAATATTTTATAATAGTCTAAGTTAAATAAAAAAAAATGTCTAAATAAATCTATATAATATTTTTTAATACTCCTAGTATTTATTTTTATAGTCTAGTTCATATTAATATATATCGGATAATATATGAAGGAGATATAGATATAAATAAAGATAAGAGTATTCTATATATATTAAAATATTTATATTTATATTTATTATTGAAGTATTATTTTATATAATTATTAATACAATTATTTAAAATATTATTCTTTATTTAACTTTATGGAATATATATACTTTATAATTAATACTTAAAATTACCTTATAAATAATAATTATATATGTATTATTATTTATTATTTATAATTAACTAAACTCTTTATTTATTATATTATATTATATTATCATTTACAATAAATTACTATAAGATATTTATTATATATATATATTTTATATTTAGCCCCGGGCCCCCAGTAGGGGGGCCCGGGACCCCGCAAGGAGTATATATTTTATTAATCCTTCAGAAGTATTTATATTAATATTTAATAATTCGGAGAGACTAAACATTAATATATGGTTATTTATATTTTCCGCGGGCACGAACCCAGCTACTATTAGCTGGGTTCGTCCCAATTGCGGGTTTATTATTATTATTATTTATTATATATAATATGAATGAGTTAGACTTTTAATTAATATATATCTCCTACGGCGTCCGCCCGCAGGGCGGGCCGGACTTAATATATATTTATACAGACTTTTATTATATAAGAATTAATTCATTATTTATATTAATATAATATATTTATCATATTATATTAATATTAGCCCGAGTAATCAATATATATTATTATATATATATTATTATTATTAATTTATATTATTATTGCTGTATATATTATTATAAATATTATTCTTTATGTATATAAGATTATTTATGTATATATCATTATTTATTAATATATTATATTATTCTTTATTTATGTATATATTATATTTTATATATTATTAGTATATATTATATTTTATATATTATTAGTATTGGGTCCCTTCCTTATAGAATATAAATATAACATATTTAGATTATATTTGGATTCAATACGTTATTAAATATTATTATTATATATTTTATAATAAAACATATATATATCTATATATTATTAAGTAATATATCATATACTTTTTTATATAATTTAAGATTACAAATAAAAAGTAATTTAATATTTGTATATTAATAGCTATTATAATAGCTATTAAATAGAAGAAAATAAGATATTTATATTTTATACTTTTATATTTTATATTTTATATTTTATATCTTATCAATAAAAAGATTATTAAGAAATATTTTATATAATTAATATATTAATAAATTAATAGTCTGGTCGCCCGTCCCGGGGGGGGGCCGGACGCCGAAGGGGTAGAAGAATATTATTAATAATTATTAATTAATATTAATTAATAATTATATATGTATGTATTTTATTTATATTTTATATTTTAATATTTAATATATTTTTTATTATATATTAAACACCGAATAATAATAAGAATGAAACCATTAAACAGAATAAACCTGTAGCTTCTGATAATGCGAAACCTAAAATAGCCATAGGGAATACTAGATCTTTAATAGAAGGGTTTCTTGAAACACCATTAATTAAAGCTGCGAATACGATAGCAATACCAATACCTGCTCCTAATAAACCAATTGTTGAGATACCTGCTCCAATATATTTAGCTGCTAATACTAATTGCATAATTTTATTTATTAAAATATTTAATTTATTATTATTATAATATATATATAATATTTATTATATTATATACTAGGGGTTCGGTCCCGCCCTCCCATATGGATCTGGGAGGGCGGGTCCCTCACTTTTTACATATAATTTTATATTTTATATGAATATATTTATATTATTATTATACTATATATAATACACTATTATTAATATTTTTATTAAAATTAATAAAAAATATTAATATATACTTTATATATAAATGTGTATAAGATTTATATATGATTACTATATATTACTTATACATACCTACTCTATATATTTATTATATATATCTATTTTATAATATTTATTATATAAACCTATTCTTTTCCGATTATATATTTATTATATATTTATAAAATACTCCTCCAATTGGCGTCCGGCCCGGGGGGCGGGCCCGACTATTGTTTTATTATTATTTAATCTAGAATATTAAATATATTAATTATATTTACAATATTAAAAAAGATAATAATGCATATTATTCATAATTTAAATATTATATTAATAATATTATATAGTATAATAATGGACATTGTTCAGAATTTAAATATTATATTTATTATTTTATAGAATATAGATATGGATCTTATTCATAATTTAATTTAATTTAATTTAATTTAATTTAATTTAATTTAATTTAATTGAAAGAAGTATCTATTAAGATATTCTTATATTATTTATATATATAATTCTTAATTCTTTAATACTTTATTTTCTTTAATAATCCTCCAACCAGACTATTAATATATAATAATTCATAATAATCATCAATAACTATTTATTTGATAAATTTTTATTTAATATCTTTTATAAAATAATATCTAATCAAACTCTCCTCCTACAATTGGCGTCCGCCCCCCCCCATTAACCATTAACCATTAACCATTAACCATTAACCATTAACCATTAACCATTAACCATTAACCATTAACCATTAACCATTAAGGGGGTGGACTATTTAATATATATTTTATTCATAAGTAAAGTTTAATTTAATTTAATTTAATTTAATTTAATTTAATTTAGTTTATTTAAAGTATATAATAATTCTTTATAATTTATATTATATAATTTATTATCATTAATAATGTTCTATTTTTGATAAATATAATTCTTGTATAATATTAATAATATTTAATCATTATTTTTTATATAATTTTTGTATAATATTGATAAGGAATATTTTTATATAATATCTTTTATAATATATTAATAACTTTATAATATATTAATAACTTTTTAATATTTATATATATAATCTAGGTATGTGTGACAAACCCAGCTACTATTAGCTGGGTTTGTCACACGGGATGTATGTATATATTTATTATTCTTATATTTCTCCTTCGGCGTCCGCCCCCCCCCGCGGGGGCGGGCCGGACTATAATATTTATTTAACCATTATTATTATATAATTATTTATAATAGATTAAGTAATAACTATTGACTATTTATATATATAATATATATATTTATTTATTTTATATTTTTTATAATTAGTCCCGAAAGGAGTATTATGATTTTTATTATTTATATATAATATTATTAATATTTAATATTTATATTTAGGTGGGGGTCCCTATTATTATTTATAATCATTATTTATTGTCAGGGACCCGAATACCCTCTTATTCTTACTATATCTATTATATATTCTTATTATTATTATATTTATTATACATTATTATTATATATATTATACATATTTTTATTATATCTATTATATATTATTATTATAGATATTATATCTTTAATTCTATTAGGAGTATTATTATATTATCTTTTATTATTTATTAATATATATTTATATATTCTTTTATATTATTATAATTATATATTTAATATATATGACTTTTTATTGATAATTATTAATATTTTTAATATTTATATATATATACCCCGCGGGACGAACCCAGCTACTATTAGCTGGGTTCGTCCCAATTGCGGGTTTATTATTAATTATAGCCCCATAGGAAACTTATATTTTATATTTATATATTTCTCCTACAATTGGCGTCCGCCCCCCCCCTATTTATATATAATAAATTATAAATTATCAGAAATAATAATTTACTTAATGGGGGGCGGGCCGGACTTGTATTATTTATATAATCTTTTATACATATATTTATTTATTTTTTATATATATTATTTATAATTTAATAAGGAGTTTATTATTAATATTTATTTTTATATATAGTCGGAGGAGTTTATTATAAATATTAACTTATATTGAAGTTTATTATTAATATTTATATATTTTTATTCATAAATATTATATATTTATACATATTTTTATAATCACAAGGAGTCCTAAAAGAGTATTATAATAGATATTATATTCTTATCTATATATATCTATATATATATATATTTTATTATTATTTTATTTATATTATTTATAAAACATTTATATATTCCCCGCAATTGGGCACGAACCCAGCTAATAGTAGCTGGGTTCGTCCCGCGGGTATATTATTATTTTATAAGTTAGACTTTATTTTATAATATTTATTTATATTATATACATTATATTTAGATATATAGTCAGAGGAGTTTATTATTAATATTTATTTATATTGAAGTTTATTATTAATATTTATTTAGATATATAGTCGGAGGAGTTTATTATTAATATTTATATATTTTTATGAATTAATTAATTAATATATTTTTATATAATTAATAGTTTCTTTACGGGTGGGGTCCCCATTATTATTGAGAATAATAATTATTAAAGGGACCCGAATATCTACTTGTTCTTATATATATATATTATACATTATTTATTATTATAATAAATATTATATTCTTATTTATATATATATATACTAAACTCTTATTTATTAATCATTTTATTTCTTTTTATATTTATAACTAATTATATATTAATATATATATTATATAATTGTGTATATTCTTAATTATAAGTTTAATAATTATTTTATAACTTTTAATAAATTAATAAGGTTAAATATTATTAAGTAAATTTTATAATACAATGTAATTAATTTTATTAGGTTATAATTATATTAAGATTTTATATTTTATTGTTTATATGAATATTTATATATTTTATATTTTATTTTTTATTTTTTATATGAATATTTATATATTTTATCTTTTATATAATATTTAATTTAATTTAATTTTATTCAATTAATAATAATCGTATCGTACCGTCCAATTGGACGGTACGAGACGATGTAACATATATTAACTATAATTTTATTCTTATTTATTATATTCTTATTATACACTTTAATATAAATAATACATTTTATATACATTATTAATAGATTTATATAAGATATTATAATACAATTATATTACTTAATTATTTATTAGAATACTATACTTATTATATGATTATTAATATTTATTTAGATATATAGCCGAAGGAGTAATTATTATGTATTTTATTAATAAATACTTATTATTTCTTTATTATTAATTTATTTTAAGACTAGACTTAATAAAAGATTATTATTATATTAATTATTAATTGCGGGTTTATTATTATTTTATATACTTTTTATAATATAATATAACATAAGATAGAAGATATAATATAATATAACATAAGATAGAACATTAAATCTAATATTCTTATAAGTTTAATATATACATATATATATACATTTATATATATATAAAACACTAGGGGTTCGGTCCCGCCCCCCCAGACGGGGGGGGCGGGTACCTCACTTTCAATACTTTATTTGATTATTATTATCTTATTATTCTTTATATTTATTATTATATAATATAATATCATATATTAATTAAATTTTATTTTATATTAATTAATTATTAATATTTTTATATAATTAATAGTTTCTTTACGGGTGGGGTCCCCATTATTATTTTCCAATAATAATTATTAAAGGGACCCAGATATCTTCTTGTTCTTATTTATTATTTTATTCATTTTATATTTATTCTTTATATAATATATAGATTATATAATTTATTATATTATTAATATTTATATATATTTAATATATATTAATTATACATTGTTCAATTCATACATCCTCTCCCCTTGGTGAGATGGTGGTGTTATATCCCTTATCTAATCTATTTATAACACCTCTCCCCTACATATATACTTCATATAATTCTACCTAAAATATACACATCTTAAATTATATAATTATAATATTTTATTCTTTTTTATTAAAAATATATAAAAAAAAAAAATCAATATAATAATAGTCAATTAGTAATATAATATAAATTAATTTATTAATATGATATAATAGAATAGAATAAAGAGAGAATATACTAAAGAAAGAGATATAATAGTAATAATAATAATATGACTTTCTCCTTCGGCGTCCGCCCCCCCCCCGCGGGGGCGGGCCGGACTATAATATTTATATATATTTAATATATATAATCTAAAACAATCTTATTTTTATTTATTTTTATTTAATATATTATAGGAGTAATATTTTATATATTTAAAGTATAGTTTTATTAAATTAATTTATTTATTAATTATGAATATAATATTTAATATGATACAAATAATATACCTAATAATTGTTTCGTACCGTCCAATTGGACGGTACGAAACAATGTAGTTAATAACAATTATATTCTTATTTATATCTTTATCTTTTATTAATATACATATATTAATTAATACTCCTACGGCGTCCGGCCCCCCGGGTCGGCGTGCCAGACTTATTATTATTTTAAATTAAATATTTATTATATATAACACTTATCTATAGTTAATATATATATATAACACTAGGGGTTCGGTCCCGCCCCCCCAGACGGGGGGGGCGGGTACCTCACTTTCAATATCTTTATTTTATTATTATTTTTTTTTAGACTTTTATATTAATTATATAATATATTTATAAATTTTATATATTCTAGACTAAATTATATTATTTATTTTTATTTAATTATTAATATTTTAAATCATTTATTTCTTCTTTTGGGGGGGTCCCCATTATTATTTTCAATAATAATTTTAATAGGGACCCGGATATTATTTCGTTTTCATTTATCTTTTTTATTCATTTTATTATTTATATTATACTTATTCAATTTATTTTATTGTTTATACTTTAATTCTATTATTTAATTTGTTTTATTATTATAGTAATTATTAGTTATTTTATTTCAATTAATTCATTGATGGTACTTTATTATATTATTATTCTAGTTTCTAATCACCCGCCCCCTCCCCCCATAAATATTTATTACTTATATATTAAAAATCTAAAAATATATAATATTATCAATTCTAATAAAAAATATAATTAATAATATAAAAAATAATTAATATAAATAATTCTTATATAATCATAAATATCATTTTAATTTTAATTTAATTATTATATATATATCTATCTATTATAAAAATATTAAACAATTAATTCTTTAATTAATAATTAAAATTGTAAGAGTTAATTTTATAAAATTAATGATTCTTATAAATATACTCCTTCGGGGTCCCGGGTCGGGGCCCCGGGACTAAATATTAGTTTATAACTACTAATAAATAATTTTTAGTTAATAATATGTTATAGGAGTAATACTTTTATATAAATTACCAGACTTATATATTAAACCCTTCTATATAATATCTAATAATATAATCTTATATATATCATAATAATATATAATAATACTTTAAAAAGTATATTAAGTATATATAATGATAATATTAATCATAAGTATATATTAAATAATTAATAGAATAATACTTCTTCTATCGGGCCTCCTTTCTATTATACTTTATATATATATTTCAATATATAATAATAATATTTATATTTTAAATTTAATATAATATATGATACTTTTTTATATATATTTATATAAAAAAAGGGTAGTTTAAAAAGAGTTATAAATTTATTCTATCTTTAAAATAATAAAATAATATAATATAAATAATAATACTAGGGGTTCGGTCCCGCCCTCCCCTATTTATATATAATAAATTATAAATTATCAGAAATAATAATTTACTAAGTGGGGAGGGCGGGTCCCTCACTTTTTAAGAGATATAATTTTATATATTACTTCTAAGACTTAATATCTAAGATAATAATATATGAATTATCAGTAATAAAATATAATATAATAGTTTATCATTAAAAGTTTTAATAATATTCTATATAAATAATTATAAATAAGAAATTATATATTAATATGACTCTTTTAGTAATAATTATTAAAGATAATTTATGAATTTATTATATATAAATATAGGCTAAATAAAAATAATATAATATATTCTAGAGTTTGATTTAATCTATATTAATTATAAATAGGAGATACAATAATAAATATATAATAAATACTTTAAGGGTATTAAGAATAATGTATAAAATAATATGATATATATAAAATAGAGATATATATAAAATCTAAATATATTTAAATCTCTTTAATTTTTATTAATTTTAATTTATATGAATAACGAGGGGTTTGGTCCCGCCCTCCATATGGATATGGAGGGCGGGTCCCTCACTTAATATATCTAAATAAATATTTATTTATAAAATGAATAATACTATTTAATAAGTTTATATATAATATCTTTAAATAAGTATGATAAATTCTTTTTAATAATCTTTATATTACATAAATATAATATAATAATAATATGTTTATATTTTTTATTAATAAGTATCTTATATAAATATTAATATTAATGTTAATTATAACATCCAATAATATTAATAAAAATAATAAATAATACCCCTTAAATATACTTTTTTATGTATACAATATAAATATAAAAAATAGTTATAATTTTATTATATCTTTAAAATAAAAATAATAAATAATCTGTATAAGAATACTAGGGGTTCGGTCCCGCCCTCCCCGAAGTGGGGAGGGCGGGTCCCTCACTTTTTAATAATAATTACTTTATATATTAAATGTATAATATAATAATATATGAATTATAAATAATAAAATATTATATATATAATAAAAATATATAATAACTTTAAAGAAGTAATAATATATATTATATAAATGTTAATATTAATACTTTCTAGTAGATATTAATAAATAAAATAATATAATAAATCTCTTTTACTTAAAAATATTATATTTATATTAGTTCTAAAATATAATAATAATATGTTTATATATTTATTTTTTTAATAATTATATAAATAAGTAATTTATATTAATATTAATGTATATATTTATGTTAATGTTATTTTATTATAGGTAACTAAATAAATAATATTATAAATAAGAATAAGTAGATATTTGGGTCCCTTAAGTAATAATTATTGGTAAATACTAATGGGGACCCCTACCGTAAGTAAATTATAAGTTATAAATTATAAATTATAAATTATAAATTATAAATTATATAAAATATATGAAATATATAATAAAAATAATATGATAAATAAATATAATAAATAATATATAAAATATATATATGAATTATATCTATAATATTATAAATAATATAAAGTCGGGTCCGCCCCGCGGGCCGGACGCCGAAGGAATTTATAAGAATATTATTAAAGTATTTATATACAATTATAAGTATAAATTAGTGTAAATATACGGCATCTTTTAAATAAGAAGCAGTTAAGATACATCAAACATAACTTTGGATAATACCGATAGCGAATTCTAAGATCATAATAGCTAAGATTATAGCTAAAGGTACAAAACCGAATACTAAAGTAAATAAGTTAATTAACATAAAGTTAAATAGTAAACCAGCTAAAATAATCATTAATAAATGACCAGCTAAAATATTAGAACCTAATCTTAAACCTAAAGAAATAGATCTAGCAATATAAGATAAAGTTTCAATAATAACTAATAAAGGAACTAATGGTAAAGGTGTACCAGTAGGAACAAATAATGAGAAGAATAGTCATCCATGTTTATATAAACCTAAAATAGTATTACCTAATCAAATAATAATACTTAAAGAAATAATAAATACTAAATGAGCTGATAAAGCGAATGAATAAGGAATCATACTAATTAAATTAGCAATAAAAATAAACATAAAGAAAGTAAAGATCATAGGGAAATATAAACCTCAATTTTTACCTCCGATTTGTCCTTTAACCATATTTATAATAGTATCATAAATAGCTTCTTGTGAAATTAATCATCTAGAACCAATAATTTTATTATTATTATTAGTTAATAGATATAAACATAAAATAACTAATAATACAATAATAGTATATAATGAAAATGTTGTTAAATTTAAACAACTTAAATCAATAAATGATGATTGTAAACCTAATAATAGTCTAATCTCAAATTGATCTAATGGTGATGTAATATATGTATTTAATAAATTAAACATAATGATATTTAATAAAATAACTATAACTTAAAAATAATTAACTCCTATATTCATTATTATTATGAATTATATTAATAAAAATTAATTATTATATATATATATATAATCATATATATAATATTTGTATTGTAATATTATTTATATTATTTATATAAATAATTATTAGCTTATCACTTATTTATATATTAATAAAATTAATTATATATAATTAATTTATTAATTATTGTGATATTTATATAATATATATTAATTCTTAAATCTTAAATAAATAAAAATAAGAATAATAATAATATATTATATATTTTCATATATTTTATAATATATGTGTATTTATTATTATAAACTATTTCTTTATATTATAATAACTATAATTATAAATTATAATTTAGAAATAAATAATCTAGATACGTATAATCTTAAGATCATAGGTAAAAATAATTGTGAGAATAAAATTAATAATAGAATTATTAATAAGAAACCATAAGTTAATTGATTCATAAAATAAAATGGAACTAATTGTGGCATATTTATATTTTTATAAAGATAAGATAATAACAACATTTATTAAATTATATAAATTATTTATATTATACTATTTTTAATATATTTTCTTATAAAAAAAAATATTAATATTATATATATAAATAAATATAAAAATAACATAATATTAAAGTAATAAAAAAATAAGCTATATCTGGGCCCATTTAAATACTAAAGTTATATAAGATATAATAGGGCCCCTACCGTATATTATAAATATATAAAAAAAATATATTAATATAAATATATTACTCCTACGGGGTCCCGATCCCCGGGAGGGGGAACGGGGCTAAAATATATAAAGATAAATATTTAATTATATAAATATTTAAATATATAAAAACTCCTTGCGGGGTCCCGGGCCCGGGGGGCCCGGGACTCCTTGTGGGGCTAATATAAATATCTTAAATATATATATATAAAATTATATAAATATCTTAAATATATAATATAAATATAACATAATAATAATAATTAATAATATCAATAATAATTATTAATAAAATATATATTATCTCTTTAATTTATAATAAAAAAGGATATAATATACTCCTTGTGGGGTCACGGGTCCGTCTGGACCCGGGGCTATAAATAAATAATATAAATATAATGTATAATATATTATCAATATAATATATAAGTTTGATATAGTAATAATTAATTATAAATATAATATATAGGTTTGATATAGTAATAATTAATATAAATAATTTATTTTAGTAGTAACTAAATATAATAAATAGATTAAGATTATTATAAATAACTGACATAATATAAATATAAAGTATTTATATTTATATTATTAATAATTATATGTAAAAAGTGAGGGATCCGCCCTCCCATAAGGGAGGGCGGGACCGAACCCCTAGTATATATATATATATATAAATAAATAAATAAATAAATATATATATATATGTAATATTAATAAGAATATTATTATAAAATAATAAAAATTATATTAAAATTAAATAATATAAGATTAAGATTGTACAGCTGGTGTATTGAATGAATGTACAGCTGGTGGAGAAGTTAATAAGAATTCAATAGATGAAGATTTAACTGTATTTAAATTGAAGATCATATTAGATTCAACAAAATCGGGTGCTTTAGAGTAAACAACTGATTTATTAGTAACTTTATTATTTAAACCATTAACTAATTGATCATATAAAATATAGATGAATAAGAATAATGAGATAAGTGCAATAAATGAACCAATAGAAGCTACATAATTTCAACCAGCGAAAGCATCAGGGTAATCTGGAATTCTTCTGGGCATACCATTAATACCTAAGAAATGCATAGGGAAGAAGATAACATTAGCCCCGATGAAGATTAATCAGAATTGAATTTGAGCTAATTTTTCGTTATAATTTAAACCTAAAATTTGAGGACTTCAATAATAGTATCCTGCAAATAATGAGAAAATAGCACCCATTGATAATACATAATATTCCGATAGGTAGACCTTTACAAGTTTTCCCCCGGTAAGAACCGTACATGCGACTTTCATAGCATACGGCTCACGCAATATCTATTCAATATTTAATATATATATATAAAAAATATATTTAAATATTTATCAGTTTATTAATATAAACCTCCTATTAATATTATAATATATAATAAAAATAGGCATATCACCTTTAATATAAGTTAGCAGATTTTCATCTTAGAATAATAATTCTTATACATATCATTACAATATGTCATTAGCTTTTTATATAATCTTTTACCCTATAAATATATAAGAAAATTTCTATAAATAATATTATATTTCTTAATCCAAGATTTTATATATATATAATATATAATATATATTTTATAATAATGGTATTATTATTTAATATAATAACAATTTATAGGGCTTACCTTGTTTAACTAATAATACGTAAATATTTAACTTAGCTCTCAAACTATATTACTAATGATTATATGATTTATCGTATGCTAATTTCCAACACATAACATCAATCATTATTATTTTAATATAAATATATATAATTAAAATAATTATTGAATTATCAGACAGATTTTCAATAAGTGGTTAAGTAATTTTAAAACATTTGATTTACTTTCGTTGAGCATATTAAATCAGTCAAAGCTCCTTCATCTTTAATATATTAATAAATAATATATAAACTGTCAAGAATATGGCTACTTTTGTCACTACAGTTTAACATATTTATGTTACCATTTTAATACATTTGTAGATAGACTTATATTGATAAAAATATAATTTATACATTCTCCTTTAGGAATTCCTATCTTATATAATATAATATAATATAATATAATATAATATAATAGGTACTAAATTAAGAAAATGTTAAATATTATTATTAATTACTTGACAAGTCTCACGAAAATGTCCCACTACGTAATAAGTCATAATAATAAATATTATTTATTATTATTTTTTTATATTTGATATTTATTGATAATAACTTTAACTTTATCATTTAATTTATTTTTTATAATTAAAGACATATTTTTAACACTTTGTAATAATATTAATTCTTTTAATATTATAAGATAATTAATAAATCTATGTAATTTTATAGATTTTAATAAGTAAGCAATATTTAATAATAAATATTGTTTATATCTTCTAAGACTTAAAGGTTGATATTTATTAAAATATTCAATAAAAGGTTTTATAGCTTTATAAGATTGAGTTTTATAAATATAAGCTGTAGCTCCTGATTAAAAATCTTTTTTAATAATACTACCAAGTTTAAAATATTTTAAGACAATATCTTAAATATATTTATCTTTTTGTGATAATTCTAAATGAAATTTTAATCATTGACTAAGTTTATAATATTGAAAACGAAGATAAAAATAACCATCTGCATCATTAAAACCTGTTAACCAAGGATTTAATAGTACATCAAATTCTTTAGGATGTTTTAATAAAATATTTAATAGATTATTAAAATTATATTTATAATATTGATTATATCTTTTATAAATAATTTACCATTAATATAATTTATAAAAACTTCTTGATCTTTTCTTTTTATAATATTTCATTCAACAGCTGTTAATTCTTTTTTATTATTATATCTAGCTGTAATATGTCCAATTTTAAAATAAAGACATAAATAATCAGCTAAAATAACATCTTCTAAAGAAAAAATAATAGTAAAACATCTTGTATAAATATTACCATCTCCTTCAAATAATCCTGATAAATAATAACCTTTTTCATACTCAGTATAATTATCTAAAAATTTTAATTTATTAATTTTATTTTCTTTATCAATATTAATAAAATATCTATCTATTACATTAGTATATTTATTTATAATTGATTCATATGTTTTTTTTTTTTTATAAATATTATCTATTAATAATAAATATAATATAATATGATAATTTAAAGTGAGGGACTCGCCCACCCAGATAGGTGGGCGGACCGAACCCCTCGTTATATATAAAAATATATAATAAGTCAAAATAATATTATTATTTTTATTAACTTATATTCACATATAAGATTGGACTATCTCTTAATTTTAATATAATATATTAAAATCATTCACGTTTAGTCTCTACAATACTTTAATATATCATTATATAAAAAAATTATAATTATGAATATATAAAAATTATCACGGGATTGTCTTACTTTTTTATATAATATATATATATATATATAAGAGTTTCCCCGTTAGCTATTATATAAATATTATTATTATAAATATAATAACCAATAATATTTAATAATATAATTATTATTTATTATTTTTGTGAATTTTATACACGACACTTATTTTTAATAAATAAATATATTTATATCGTGGAATGCTACATCTAATGAGGCGTTAGCTAAGGCAACACCAGTTAAACCACCCATAGTGAATAAGAATAAGAATGCAATTGCATATAACATAGGTAGTGCTAATCTAATTGAACCACCATAGACCGTTGCTAATCATGAAAAGATTTTAATTCCTGTAGGAATAGCAATGATCATAGTTGCGGAAAGAAAATAGGCTCTAGTCACTTAAATATTATTATAAATATATAATAATATTAAATAAGGATGAATAAGTTTTATAATTTTTTTATAATATATATACCTTAAAATTTTAATTATAATTCTAATTAAAGTGAGATATTATTTTCGACCAATAACAAGTATTATATTCTATTTTATTTTATATATATATATTTTTATATATTATATTATATAAACAAACCTTATTAACTGTGGACTGTATCTTTATCCTATAAAACTTATTTATAATTAAAAATAAATAAGATAATTATTTTATATTATATATATATACTATATATAATAAAGGATTAAATGCTTAATTTTTATATATAGGATATTTAACGCACTAGTCTCTGAAGTTCCTTTTAATAGATATAATTTTATCTAATCCTTCTTTAGTTAAATGTAATTTATTATCAAATAAATAACAAACTTTATATCATTTAATAAAATGAATATATTTACTATTATGTAATGGTGGATATAAACTAAAATATTTAATTCAATTTTTAATAGAATTAAAATTAAGAGCTGAATAATTATAACCTCCAACTACTGATTTTCTTTTAAATAAAGAAATACTACCATCTAAAGCTTTTTGAACATGTTTTAATAAATCAACATGTCTTTGTATAATTCTAAATATAATTTTTACATTATATCCTATTTTTATAGTTTTTGATTTATAAACATATACTCCAAAACTACCATCAGCGTCAGTAAAACCAGTTAATCAGGGGTTATCTCATAAATTAAAATTAGCGATAGGTTTAATTAAAGTATTAAATTTAATATCGTATTTTTGATCAATTAATTGTTTATGCTTATAAGGGCCTAATAATTTACCATTAATTAAATTAAATACTCTTAATATAGCTGCTTTAGAATCCAAATTTAAACTTACAGCTTTATAAGTATTAGAGTATTTTCTAATATTACCATAACCAATTAATTTTTTTAAATAATAAGCATTTTTAATATCTTTATAATTAATAGCAATAGTAATATATTTAGCACCGATATGACCATCTCCTTCAATTAAACCTGCTAAATAATAACCTAATATTTCATCATCTTTTAATTTTTTATATAAAGGTTTATGTTCTGAGATTTTTATTTCATTTATATCATTTAAATGATTTTTAAGAATTGTTTTTTTATTCTTATTAATTTTTATAGAAGAAAAATAAAAGTTACTTGCCGATTGTTTATTATTAGTTATAAAATATCTAAATAAAATAATAGATTTTTCCAAATATATTAATAATAAGCGGACTATTATTTTAGTTATTTTAATAATATTATTATTATTATTAAAATAGTATAAAGTTTCCGGCATACAGTTAAATAATAATATATACGTTACCATATATAACGACACTTGAGCTTTCATATCTGCATCTAATCCTACAATATACATATGATGTGATCATACTAAGAATCCTAATAATCCAATAGATGCCATAGCATATACCATTGAAATTTCACCAAATACTGGTTTTTTAGAATATGTTGATACTACATGTGAAATAATACCAAATCCAGGAATAATTAAAATATATACTTCTGGATGACCAAAAAATCAAAATAAATGTTCATATAAGATTGGGTCACCACCACCTGCTACTTCAAAGAATGAAGTATTGAAGTTTCTATCTAATAATAACATTGTAATACCTGCAGATAATACAGGTAATGATAATAATAATAAGAACGCTGTAATGAAAATTGATCATACAAATAATGGTAATTTATGCATTGTCATACCATTTGTTCTCATATTTAATGTTGTTACAATGAAATTAATAGCACCTAATAATGATGAAATTGATGTTAAATGTAATGCAAAAATTGCTAAATCTACACTAGGTCCTGAATGTGCCTGAATAGATGATAATGGTGGATATCATAAATTAATAATTAAATAATATTTAATTATTATAATTGTTTATATAAATATATATATAATATCTATATCTCAATATATTACTATATTGTTCGGACTATGTCTTTAATATATTAATATAAATTAATTATATTATAAATATATAAAAAAATTATTATAGTAATATAAAGTATTTATATACTTTATTTTTATAATAAAAAAATAATATAATAATATTTATTACCCCCAAATTACAACCCAGTTGTTAATAGGGTTGATCCACGGGAAAAAATTATATATTAATTAAATTATATTTATAAATATTTCATAAATGTAATTAAATCTAATTATATTATTCATCAAATTGATTTTATAAAGAAAATAATTATTAATTATAAATATCATATTTAATAGTGTCGATCGTCGTATCTAACGGTCGGTACAATGAGAATAGTTTTTTTTTATAAAAAGATAATTAATATATTAATATATTATATCATATTTAGTCTCTGAAATATTTATTAATATTATAAATATTTGCATATTAACCTATATTATTAAACATTATAACTTAATATATTATTATTAATATATATATATATATTAAGTATTTTAATAATTATATATAATATTTATTATATATAAGGTATTTTATGCATTAAATGATATTTTAAAACTGCATATCCTTTTTATTTACAGTTCATCCTGTACCAGCACCTGATTCTACTAAAGTTGATGTAACTAAACATACTAATCCCATAGGTAATACTCAAAATGCAATATTATTAATTCTTGGAAATGCTGTATCTGTAGCACCAATCATTAAGGGTAATAAATAATTACCAAAACCCCCAATTAAAGCTGGCATTACTAAGAGTAGAGTAGCAAACCTATCTGATTGTATTAACAATCATATAAGAGAGCCCTCTCCGAACCGTACGTGATACTTTCATATCATACGGCTCTCCATTTAACGCGTAGTTAATAGTTAAAATAATTATTATAAACCTGGACCATTATATTTACCTTGATGAATTTTATAATGACATGTTTTACAGATAGTAATTTGTTTTCTATTTATCTTAATCATTCTACCTAATAAATAATCATTTTTGATTTTATTGGCAGCATTATTTAATATTTTCACATGATGTACTTCTAAATTTTGTTTAGAACCACAAACTTGACAAATACCACTAAATAATGATAAAGATCTAGGTAACATATATTTAAATCTATCTAAAATTTCATCAGGAGTATAATTAGAATCAGTTTTATTTATTTTATGTCTAATTTTAAAATCATCAATACCAAAACTTACTTTTGAATTAGGATCGGTCAATACTTTACCGAATTTTAAAATAACTTTCTTAACAGTATTTAATTTAAATTTTCTTGCTAACGTTAAACAACATGAATAAAATAAAATGTATGTAATTCTACCTCTTAATGTAGTAAAATTGGTAGCTAATCTATAATAATTTATAATACCTCTACCAACAGCTAAATAATGCATTAAAATGGTTTTCATTTCTTCATGAATTAATCTTCCAACCCCTATGGGTTTTCCAACTATTCCATGAGAACAATAACCATTTTTATTTAATTTTATTACAATACTTCTGATAGGGGCATTAACAACTAAACTAGTATGATGTCTAACCCTAATAAATTTATCACCTTTTTTAATCATTCTATAAGGTCTTATTTCTCAAGGTGTAACTTTTACATCATACCCTAAAAAACTAACTCCTTCTTTAGAATGTTTAATAATGGATTTATCTATATTAATAGACATACCTAAATTTTCTGTTAAGAAATTATTTATATCGTTTAAAATATTTTTACAATCATCATGAGAACCCATTACACCAATGATAATATCATCAGCATATCTAACAAAATAAGCTCTTTTAAAGCTTTTATCAGATCCCAAATTTCTTTGGTAATGGTCTCTTAATCTAATCAATTTTAATTTATCAGATAATAATTTACATCTTCTAATTTTAGATGATAAATCATTATAAATTGGATTTCTACTTCTATTAGACATAGATCCAATATTGAATTCATTCTCAAACTTATTTTCTAAATATTTATCTAATTTATCTAAGAAAATATTACATAAAATAGGACTGACAACACTACCTTGAAGAATTCCTAAAGTTGTATGATGATAATTATTATGTTTATCAACATATCCAGCTCTTAATAATTTATATAATAAATCAATGAAACCTTTATCTTTGATTCTCTCATTTAATACATTAATTAACATATTATGTGGAATTGTATCAAAACATTTATTTAAGTCTACCTTAATAAATCAATTACAGTGTTGCATATAATTTTTACAATGAATAATAGCTGTTAAACAAGATAAGTTTGGTCTAAACCCATGTGAATAATTAGAAAAACTATTATTATAAATAATTTCTAAAATTATTCTCATACTTTCTTGTACAATTTTTTCTCTAGGATTACCAACACTTAAAGGTCTAAATCCTCCAGATGTTTTAGGAATTTCAACTCTTCTAACAGGAGAAAATTTAAACATATTAGTATTAATATCTTTAGATAATTTATTTAAATATGAAATATTAATTCCATCTAAGGTAATATTATTAGAACCTTTAGATATGTTACCTTTCTTACTTTTAATTTTATTATAAGCAATTAATAACAATCTAATATCTGACATTAATTTTAAAATTCTAGTATTAATGTTTTCAGGATTATTATAATTATTTTCTATTAATTTATTTAACTCGGAAAAATCCGTAGTATTTATCTTTGTTAAATACGTTAAACTGTCTTCCTTCCTTACATTTAATCTAGATAAAGTACTAAAATATCTCACTTTATTTAAATTAAATTTGGGTACTATGAAGACTCCGTTATCCCCAGAGTTTCCCCTTTCGGACAATCCCATATTTCTTAATTTACCATTTGAACTCGTACAGCTCTCCGAATGTCAACTTTTACTTAAAGTTAATGATTCATATTTGGTTAACTCGTGTACCTCTTCTTCCAATACACAAGCATGAACCACAATCCCCGAGTGGGAAGGAGTTAATGAGAACCCTAAACATTCTTGTAAGGAGTTCGTTAACCTAGCCATCGAACAGTTCTTACCTTGCACTGGCTGTTTTACTCCAGCGCTTTTATGGCATGCTATTGTCCCCGTTGAGTTGGCCCCAACTGAGTAAGCCATATGGTTTACGTATCTAAATTCTATGTATGTTACTACTAAGAATCAGAACCAAAATGATACGGTAAAGTTTTCATTTATTGAATAAACAGAGATATGTTTATCAATTAACACTTCAATACAGTGATAAATTAAGCAAAATGGCGCACAGAAAATCATTAATACAGCATGACCAACTACTAAAACATTAAATAACTGAGCATTTCCTTGTAAATATTGTGAACCAGGTGCAGCTAATTCTAATCTAATGATTAAAGACATTGCTGTTCCTGCCATACCACTAAAAATAGCTAACATAAAATATAATACTGCAATATCTTTTGCATTTGTTGAATATAATCATCTTTGTACCATTTTTATTTTTTTTTATTTATATATTAATTTTATTAATATTATAATATTTATAATATTCTAGTTATAACTTTAAACTATTTTTTTTATATCTTTATGATAAACATAAAGTAATAGTATAATAAATATTTATATATATATATATATTGTTTTATAAAACGTATCATAGTTTATATATAATATATATATACACTCTTTTCAGAAAAAAAAAAAAAATCATTAATTATATTATTAAATAACTTATTAATGAAATTTATATTATTAATTAAATATTAATAATATTATTATTATACATATTACTTATAAATACACTTTTTTATTATTATTGAAGATATACCTTATTCTATTAATATATTTTAAATAATAATTATTTATTATAGAACTATATAATTATTATTAATAGTCTTAAATAGATAATATTATATTATACTTATGATATTTATTTAATTTAATAAATTATTTATATTATTTTTAATAATAAAATTATAATATAACAATAAATTGATAATACATAATAATTAAAATATAAAATAAGGATATACCCGACTATATGTTTATATTTCAATTATAACTAATATATTATAATTATTTATATCTTTAATATATATACTTAAACTAATCTTAATATTAATTATATTATAAAGATTATAGTTAAGATTATAATTATTAATTCTTTCTTAATTATATATTTCTTATTTTTAATAAAAGGTTAGATTATTAACTAGACTATTATAAGAATATTATATAAATTATATATATATAAAATATTATATGTATAATTATTTATTAATTATATTTAATTATAGGTTAAATATAATGATTTATAATACATTATATTAAATTAAATTAAATAAAGTCCCATAGGATAATATTAAGATTATATTATATAATAATAATAATAAAATGACAATTATATAATAACTAATTATTGAAAATATAAAATAAGGATATATCCTATATATTTATATTTCAATAATATAATAAATAATGATTATATTTAATATATTAACTATATCATATATATACAAACTAATACTATATATTATGTAATACTCCTAATAATAGATATGAGATTAAATAGTGAATAAATATTATATGAATATTAAATAATTATATAACTAATATTATAATAATTAATATCGGGGAGAAACTTATATGTATAAGAATATAATAACTATTCTTAATGAGAGGAATAAATAATATATTATTGGTAATATATATATCTTATATAAATATATCTAAAGGATAATATATATATAAAAAATTAATGATTATACTTAATAGGATTAATAATATTTACGTATTATGAATAAATAATATAAAGCCCTATAGGATATGAATATGGATATGGATATGGATATGGATATGGATATTATATTATAAAAAGAATATTCTTATAATAATATATAATATAAAATAATATAAAATAAGTATATATATGTTTATATAAAAATTATATAACAAATAATGATAATATTTAATATTTTTATTATATCCTATATATATATAAAACCCGACTATATATAATATGTAAAACTTCTAGTAATAAGGTTAAAATAATTAATAATATTCTATTTAAATAACTTCTTTAATGATTAATAATTATAAATAATAATATTTAATTTAATATAATATCTTTTAATATATATTTTAATAACTCCTTGCGGGGTCCCGGGTCCTACGGGCCCGGGGCTAATATAAAACCTTATAATAGATTATATTTTAATAATAATAAAATAATAATATAATAAATTATATTTTATAACATCTTAAAGGTTAGGTTATAATTAAATATATATACTTCAAATATATATATATATTCTTCTCTTGTATAATTATAAGTTATTAAAAGTATTAAAGAATAATAATATTAAATTAAATTAATATAATGAATTATATATAATATATACCTCCTCTCGGGGTCCCAATTGGGCCCGTCCAGGCCCGGGACTATAAATAAATAATATAAAGTCGGGTTTTATATAATAACTTTTTTATAAAAATAATATAATAAATTAATAAGAATATAAAAAATATATATATTAAATATTACAAATTAATAAGAATATATATTATGTAATACTTCTTATGATAATATAATTAATAATTAATAAAAATATTAAATAATTAATAAATACTATAATGAATATTTTAATAATTACTCTTTAATATATCTTATTTTATTTTATAATGATAAAATATTATAATAATTAATATAGGAGTCCCGATAAGAGAAAGTAATATATATATTAATATAATAATAATAATTACTGAAACTAATAATAATATTAAATGACTATATATATATTTAATACTATATATATCTTATATAAAGGTATAATATAGTAATAACCTTATATGAAATAATATAATAATAATAACCTTATATAAAATAATATAATAATAATAATGATAATAATATATAACCAATAATTATAAATATAGTTAATATACTAACTATATCATATATATATATAAATAATATAATATATAATTATAAAGTCCGGCCTCCTATTTATATATAATAAATTAGTCCGTAGGAGAAATAATCATAAATAATAATTTACTTTAATAGGGGGGACCGGACGCCAATTGTAGGAGAATTAATAAATATTAATAAGAATTTATATTATTAAAAATATTAATAAGAATATACATAATAATATAATAATTTACTTTAATAGTTATTTTCAATAGATTATATATAATATATAATTAATATAGGAGTCCCGATACGAGAAACTAATATATATATAAATATAATTAATACTGAGACTAATAATAATATTAAATCAATATAATATGTTTTAATAGGATATATATTTTATATAAATAAAGTCCCGCCCGCGTAGCGGAGCATAGCGGAGCATAGCGGGCGGACACCGTAGGAAAATATATAAGATTAAATATATAAAATATAATATATTTAATACAATAGATAGATCTTATATAATATATAATAGGAATCTTATATGAGATTATATAATAATAATAAATAATAATAATAATATATAATAAATAATAATAATAATATATAATAAATAATTATAGTCCGGCCCGCCCCCGCGGGGGGGGGGCGGACGCCGAAGGAGAAATATAAAGATATGTCCTTATTTTATATTTTAATAAATTTAATAAGTTATGACAATATATAATATATTTAATATAGATAATATATCTAATAATATTAATTAATTATAAAGTTTCATAAAATATTTTATAATAATAATAATTTAACTCCTAGCGGGGTACCAATTGGGCCCCCCCGGGGGGCCCGGGACTCCTAGCGGGGCTAAAGAATATATATATAAAATCTCACTCCATGTATACCATTAGGAGAATATAATATATATGAATAAAGAATATTTATATTTGATTTAATTTTATTTTTTTTTTATTATCAGATAGGATAGACTCGAACTAACTAGGTCTTTCTCCCAAAGAAAGCGCCTGACCTTTTGGCTTCTATCTGTATTAATATATAATATATACTATATATAATAATAATAATACATATATATATATTTATATAAAGTCTATTTATTAATTAATTAATTAATTATATGGATATTATATTATAATTAAGCATATTTCTGTATAATAATATAACTTTTATATATCTTTTATATATAACGAGGGGTTCGGTCCCGCCCTTGGGAGGGCGGGTCCCTCACTCCTTCGGCGTCCGGCCCGCGGGGCGGACCCGACTATAAATAAGATTAATATATTATAAAATATATCTTAATTTTTATAAAGATATAAAGTATAATATTTCTAATAATCTATTAATAATAATTATAAAGTGATTAAAAATATATAATAATATATTTATTAAGTTTTATTTTCATTTTATTTATTTATACTAATTACTTTATTAATATTGTATATAATAATAATAATTATCCTGTTATATTTTTTATATTATTAAACAATTAATAATATATATAATGAATAATATATATAATTATACAATATAATTTATATATTTATGACTTTCCTATTAATAATATAATATTTTATATAAAAACTAGGGGTTCGGTCCCGCCATCCATATGGATATGGGAGGGCGGATACCTCACTTTTATATATAAATATGATTATAATATATATTAATATAGTTCCAATAGATATACCATTAGAATAATATTATATATTAATTATTAGCAATAATACGATTTGAACGTATATAATTAGGTCATGACCCTAAAATGTTAACCAATTACATCATATTGCATTTATATATTTATTATATCCTTTGAGACTTTATATTATATTACTTATAAAATATATATAATAAGAATATATGAATATTCTAAATTATTTAATACTATAAAGAAATTATAACATTAATATTAATGAATTATTGATATTCTCCTACAATTGGTGTCCGTCCGCGGAGCGGAGCGTAGCGGAGCGTAGCGGAGCGTAGCGGAGCGTAGCGGAGCGTAGCGGAGCGTAGCGGAGCGTAGCGGGCGGGACTTAATAAATATATAAAAAAAAAGATCCTATAGTTCGTATTTAATTATTATTTTAAATAATTAATAATTTATATTAATACCTAATAAATAAAAAAAAATAAAATGAATAATAAAAAAAAAAATAGTCATGTGGAGTATAAAGTTTATAATTAATAAAGGGTAAATAAAAGAATATTATTAAATTATATTATTAATAAAGATATTAATAATAATTATGATTTTTATTTTTTTTATTTATCAATAGTAAACAATAATAATTATTTATTAACTCTACCGATATAGAATAAAACATTTTCAATAGTAGAGATAACAGGTACAATAATTAAGAAATATGCGAAGTAGATAAATGTAGCAATTTGTCCCATTAAGACATAAGGTACTTCTACATGACATGCTCCAATTTGTCCTAATAATACGAAATTGAATACAAAGATAAAGAAGAAGAATTTAGAGAATACTTTGAAAGTATTACCTCTAACAACACTTCTATCAGTAAATGGTAAAACTAATAACACTAAAATAGCTGCAAACATAAGAATAACACCTAATAATTTATCAGGAATAGATCTTAAAATAGCATAGAATGGTAATAAGTATCATTCAGGTACGATAGACGCTGGTGTTACTAAAGGATTACCTGGAATATAATTATCAGGATGACCTAAAGTATTTGGTGAATAAAATACAAATAATGCTAATACTAACATAAATAAAAATACAGTTACTAAATCTTTAAATACGAAATATGAATGCATTGGAATTCTATCTAAATTACCTGTAATACCTAATGGATTAGATGAACCATGAATATGTAATGCCATCATATGCATAATAACCATTGCTGCAATAACAAAAGGTACTAAGTAATGTAATGCAAAGAATCTTTGGATTAGAGGATTTGATACAGAGCAAAAAAAAAAGAATGTTGATAGTTACATATAATATTAAATATATTATCCTCCTTCATGATACAACATTGCAATGTTATATTGGTGGGGATTGATAAATAACGTAATAGTTAATAAGTAATATTATATTCTTACTATACTCAATATATCATTATATTGTTCGGACTATATCTTAATCCTTTATGCTTATAATTATTTATTATAATACCCTTCGAGAATATAGCTTAGCAATATTAATCGGCGGGTCATATATTTATTGATTGATTGATTGATTGATTGATAAAATAAATTTATCGATAAATATTATAATATATTAATAATTTTGAGGAATATTTAAATTATTATTATATTTAGAAATTAGACGTAATTCTTTTAAAAATAATAAATATTGTAATCTTTTATATCCTAATAATTTTATAGGATTTTTATTTATAAATTTTACAATATTTTCAATACCTCTAATACTTTTTAGAGTAATTCTTGAATTATTATCTTTATTAGTATATACATTTTGACTAATTTTTAAATAAATTTTAATAGCTTCAATAATTTTTAAATTATTAGTTTGAGATACTTCAAAACTAGCTAGTTTAATATTATTTTTAAGAGTATAAATATTAAAATAACCTTCAGCTTCAATAAAACCAATTAATCAATAAGAAAAATAATTTTTATTTAAAATATTTTCTAGGTTGTATAATGATTTTATAGGACGTTTATATTTAGGTAAATCATTATAATATTTAATATCTTTTAATAAATTATCTTTAAAAAATAAATAATCATAATATTTATTTGTTAATATAGGATATTTATCAAAAATAGGGATAATAATATTTATTAAATGATTTTTATTTCTTACATTATATTTACATATTTCTTTAATAGTACCATCTTTATTTTTTATTTTTTTAATAGAAATTTTACCAACTCCAATAATATTTTTAATTTTATATAATAATTTAATATCTCTAATATTTATTTCTATTCCTAATTCATATAATAAATATTTACCTTTTTTAGAAATAGTAATTCAACCATCTCCTTCAAATAAACCAACAATATAAGCATAAATAGGATTATCTGTATTTAATTCATGATTCTTATCATGAATAATTATAGTATTTAAATAACTACTATTTAGTCTCTGAGTAATTAATATTTTTATTCTAATAAAATACAAATTTAAAATATTTATTACTGCTGATTTTCTTCTTATAATAAACATTTTTACTTTATTATTTTTATTTCAAATACCCCCTCAAAACATTATAATTATAATTATAATGTTTGCGGATCATTTAATAATATAGTAGTTCATTATTCAAATGAAGACGTTCCAGCATAAAACAGATTTATTTAACATTATATTACTATAATGTGGATCCTCTCTATTTAATCCTCCTCATAATCAAGCTACAATGTCATTACCTACAAATGGAATTGCTGAAAATAAATTAGTAATAACTAGTGCACCTCAATGTGATATCTGCCCATAAACACAACAATACAAAATAAAAATAAAAATAATAAGATTCATTTAAGAATAATAATTACTCATTTAAATACTAAATATTAAATATTAAGTAATTATTAAAGGGTAAATATAAATAAAAAAAATAGGAGATCTAATAAAATTTAATAATAAAGAATATATTAAAATTTATGTAGATAGTTTTTAATTAAGAATTTAGTAGTATTATTTAATTTATAATCGGAAGCTTTAACTAATAGAACATTTTTTTTTAGTAGAGACATATTCTAATTCAAAAGGTTTAAAATTTTCAATAAATGGTTTACTATAAACATTAAAAAAACCTTTTAAATAAGGTATAAAAATATTAGGAATATAAATATAGCCTCTTTCTTTAATAGCTCTTCTAATAGTTTTTTTCATTACAACATAATAAATGAGAAGTTAAGAATCTAGATTGAAAAACACAAACTAATTCATCATTTATATTATATAAAGCGACAGATAAACTAGCTCCTTTAATAATTTTCTCTTTACCTATTTTTTATAATAGTTTATAATCATTATTTAAATTATTATAATAAATATTATTATGTTTATTTATATATTTTATTATATTAGATTTATCTATAGCTATATATTTATCTAAATAAATACCATAAATATTATTAGTAATAGCATATTTTAATTTATTAGTAATAAGATCTAAAGTATCAAATTTAGATAAAGAAAAATTCTTTAAATTACCACTATTATATGTAGGTAATTTTAGGTATAAATAAATTTGTTCAATACTATATAAAATATATCTATCAATACTTTCATTATCATATATTTTTTTTATATCATATACAAAAGTATTTAAACCATATTTTTTTACATCTAATGCAATATTAGAACTACCACGTAATCTATATAAATGATTATTAAATCTATCATATATATTATTATATCCTGCTGAACCAATATAAAATTTATTTGTCATTATATTACCAATATAATAAATACCTTGTTTTTTTATTAAATAATTTATAATTTCTTCTTTTTTATTTGGACATTCTAAATTTACTCAATATTTTATAGATTTAATTTTATGATTTTTTTTTATAATTCTTCTACACTTAGTATTTTTTTTTATTTATATTATATTCTAATTTAGAAGAAGTATTATAATTTCTAACTAATATTTTAAAACTATTTAATTTTTTTATTATATGGAATTTTTTATAATATAATTACACATAAGAAATCATTTTATTATTATTTTTATTATACAGATTATTATTATTCTTATTGAATTTATTTATTTTATTATTATTTTTATTTAAATACATTAATCGACTGTGCATTAAACATCATTTCAGATATCTATCAGTGAACCAGTCTGTCGCGACTCTTTATTTAACCGACGATCTCAACTGTATTAATCTTTGATCGTTTTCACTAATATTGCCTATATTTTAATATAATATTCCTAATAACAGTTATCTATTATAGATATATTTTTATAGACTACCATATAATATTAATAATTATATGATTTTAGGCTATTGTTGTTGTTAACCTAAGAAAGCTGTAGCAATTGTTAATACGAAAATGATAACACCTACATTTCATAATAGTACTCTTGGAGATCTATATGAACCATAATACATACCTTTAGCCATATGCATATACATAACTAAAAAGAAGAATGATGCACCATTAGCATGTAAATATCTTAAAATATAACCATTATGAGTATCTCTCATAATATGTTCTACTGATGAAAATGCTAACTCAATATTAGATGAATAATGCATAGCCATAAAAATACCTGTTAAAATTTGAATAACTAAACATAAACCTAATAATGAACCTATATTTCATCAATAACTAATTGATGATGGTTGTGGTGAATCAATAACATAACTGTTCACTAAACTTAAATATACATTTGATTTTCTAAATGCCATATATTTATTATATAATTTATATAATAACAATAATTAATTAATATTATTTAATTTAATATATTAATTATTACTATTTATTATACTTTTTATTAATTAATAATATATATACTTATTCTTTATTTTTATAAAACACAATATATTTAACTATTATAATTTTATCAATTATTATATATTATATATATATTTCAAGCCCCGGGCCCTCGGGACCCGGACCCCACTAGGAGTTTTATATTTTATTTTATAACTTTTTTTTTATTAATATTTATATATATATTATTAATTAATATTTATTATATATATTTTTATTTATTATTTTATATATAATTATATTATAATATCATTATGTGATATTATTTATATATTGTTTTATATTATTGTTAATATTTGATTATAATCTAATATTCACAATTATTTATTATTATGTATATATTAACTAATATTATAGTTAATATACTTTTATTATTTAATCATTATTTTATATATTTATTTTATTAAATAATTAATAATGATTATTATTATTATTATATTTATGTATAATAACAATCGATATTTATTTATTATTATATATTATATATTATATATTATATATTATATATTTTATAATATAACATATTATTATTTGAATAACCTTAATCGGATTCGAACCGATATTCTCAACATGAAGAGGTGATGTCGTAACCATTAGACGATAAGGTCTATATTTATTATATATTAAATATTTTAACATAAATAAATTAAATATAGCCCCAATTAAATTGGTCCCACCAGGCCCTATTGAATTGGGACCCCGCTAGGAGTATTAATTATTTTTTATATCTTTATTTTATTACTTTATATTTTTTATATTACTTATATTACTATAGTATAATCATAAAGATTAATATTTAAAGAAATTATATATATTATATTCAATATTATTTTATATATATAGTCTGGTCGGCTACCGCCGGACCGGACGCCAAAGAAAATAATTTATATATTAATTATAATTACCTTTAATTATTTATTTATTTTATTATTAATACATTATCATTATATATATATATATATATATATATATTATAAGACTTTATTCTTTATTTATTAGATTATAATAAAATCTTTATTATTCATATTAGAATATTTAAATTAATATACCTTTATATAAATTATTTATTTAATCACTCATAAGAAAGTATTATTTATATGTTATTATTCTTAATATTTATTATTATATTTTAATTATATATATTATAATTTATTAAGTCCCACTAGGAGTTAATATATTATTAAGAAAAGTTAAATATATTCATTATTATTAGCCCCGACCTCCCACTAATACAAGTGGGGCTGAGACCCCGAAGGAGTAATACATTATTTTATTAACATTATATAGATTATATTTTATAATATTAATGATAAGTTTTTATATAATTTATATTATATATATTATAATTCATACTTTTATTTAAATATTTATATTTATATAAACATAAATACATTATATTTTGTATAATATATAATTTATCTCTTTAATATTTATATTTATTTATTATATTATTTATAATTGATTATATATTTTTATAATTGTAATAATAATTATTAATATTATTCTTTATTTATAATTATGAATAGAATTATAAAGAATAATTATTAAGGTGTTAATAACACTATCTTTTATTATTTAATATATATTCATAATTAATCTATTAAATATATTTAAAATAATGATTATATAAAGTATTAATGATATATTCTTTAATATTTAATTAAGTATTATTAATTTGTAATAATAAATATTAATAAAATAATAATAATATATTTTATATATTTAGTATAATTTAGATATATTGTTATAAATTTATATAATATAAATAACCTCACCTAATATATATATTAATATATATATAAGGAGAGTACATACCTATTTATATTATATATAATTCTTAGATAATAACTATATCCTATAATAACTATATACAATAATAACTATATATAATAATAACTATATTCTATATATATATAATAATATGTTATAATATATATAATAATATACCCACAATTGGGAATATATAAAGTAACAATATATAAATAGATAAATATTTAATAATATAATATACATTTATAAGAATAATGTATTTATAAATATAATATACACTTATAAAAATAATGTATTTATAAATATAATCTCCTACAATTGGTGTCTGCCCTATTTATTAATAATAAATAATAAATTATCATAAAATAATTATTTACTCGGAGCGGAGCGTAGCGGGCGGGACTCTATTATTACTATAAATTATTAATATTCTTCTATAACTTTATAATATATCTCCTTAGTTAATACTTTATATCTCCTTAGTTAATACAATATAATTATATATATAATTAGAATTAAACTATAACGATAGGTTCGGTCCCGCCCTACCCATGTGGATAGGGCGGGTCCCTCACTTTATATGTATTTTATATAATACATATATATATAAATATCTTTTATATCATATTAAGACTTAAATATAATTATTAATACTTATAATATAATATTAATATTAATATTAATGAAATAATTAAATAAAGGATAATAAATAATAATTAATTAATTGACTTATAATATATTTAAATATTTAGATTATATATAATACTTGATTAAATATATACCTCCTTTGGGGTCCAGTATAAGGGAGGGGGCGGGACTAATAATAAATAATATAATTACCTATACTATATATACAATAATAAATAATATAATTTTCTATTATGACTTAATATGAATATTATAATATTTCTATATTATAACCTTATTTCATAGATTTTTATTAAATAGTTATATATCTTATATAATACTTATATATAAATTAATTATATTACTAGAAGTAATATTATAATTAATAATTAATACTTTAGTCTAATAGATGAATATATGAAGAAGTCTAATAATATTTTTAAGATATAAATATAATAGAATATAATACTTTTATAATAATATAATAAATCATATAAATATTTATATTCTTTTTTATATTATTTTTATTATAATAGAGTCCCGCCCGCTACGCTCCGCTACGCTCCGCTACGCTCCGCTCCGCGGACGGACACCAATTGTAGGAAATTAAATTATATAGATAATATATTTTTTAATAATATATTAATAAGTCCTGGTGCCTGTAATGACCCGATATCCATGAGGAGTAAGATAAATTCTTTATAATCAATAAAATAGGGGGCCCATATGTTAATATTTAAAATAAAGATTTAAGGGCCCCAAATATAATTAAATCATATACATAAAAGATTATTAAAAGTAAAATTAAACATTATTTATTAATTAATTAATTATAGTCCTGGGGGCCGGAGGGACCCGAACCCAGCGAGGAGTATAAATAATAATATATATTAATAATAATATTCTAATATAAAGTCTGGTCGCCCGCCCCCCTATTTATTAATAATAAATTATAAATTATCAGAAATAATAATTTACTTAACGGGGGGCCGGACGCCATTTGAAGGAGATAATAAAATAATATAAAAGGTTTATTATTATAAACAATATGTTAAATTAAAAATTACAATAAATTATTGATAATCTAATACTCTAATATCTTATAAATTAAGAATCTTCATATATAATTATATAATATATATCTATATATTAAATAAAAAGTATAAATAGTTATATATATATAGATTTTATTAATATTTAGCTTTTAATAAAGTTTTACTTGTTATATTATCACTTATAAAGTTAATTATTATTAAGCCCCGGTATCCCATAAGGAGGATTATTTATTAATTTATTATATATAAATAAAGAAGAATTAGGAAAGTCATATATCTAAAGAAAGTATCAATAAAGTATTATTATATTTAGTCCCGCGAGGAATAAGTATTAAAATAGAAAAGATAAAATTATTTAATGAAATATTATATAATTATTATTATATATTATATTTTATATAAAATTAAAGAAAGATATACATATATTTATTATATATTTACATATATATTATTTATAATAATATTAAACATTATTTATGAATTATTAATTATTAAGATAATATTAATTTATATAAAAATTTTTTAAGTTATTATTTATTTCTCCTTCGGCTATTCATCCGCCCCCCCCCATTAAGTAAATAATTATTTGGGAATTATTTAGAATTTATTATATATAAATAGTGGGGCGAGCCGGACTATGAGTATTATATTATTTATTTATTTATAATAAGTATTTTATTATATATTAACATTTTATAAAATATTTTATAATATTAAGTCCCGGGGCCCCGACCCGGGACCCCGAAGGAGTAAAATTAAGTAAGTTTAATTAAGCGGTCACAAACCCAGCTAAAATTAGCTGGGTTTGTGACCGCGGGTACTATTATTAATATAAATCTATATATTCTATATTATATAATAATTAATTATATTATTTGAATTATTATTATTATTCCTTTTTATTATTATTTTATTATATATTTCATATATTTTATATAATTTATAGTTTCCTTATAAAGGGGTCCCCATTATTATTTACCAATAATTATTATTTAAGGGACCCGGATATCTTCTTATTCTCATTTATAATATTATTTATTTAGTGAGGGACCCGCCCTCCCAAGGGCGGGACCGAACCCCTCGTTAAAATTAATTTATTAATTATTTAGGAGTCTGGTTATAATATTTAATACATATTTATTATTATTATTTCTCCTACAATTGGCGTCCGCCCCCAGGGGGGGGTCGGACTAATTTATATTAAAAAATAACTACAAATTATATTTATATTATTAATAATCGTTTCGTACCGTCCAATTGGACGGTACGAAACGATGTAGTAGATTATTATATATCTATATATACCTATTATATACCTATATATACTTATTATATCTATATTATCTATTTATATATTATATTTATTTTAAATAATATTATAATTTATTATAAACTCTTAGAATACTTATTATTAAAATGATATAATTATATTAATTATTAATTCATATAAATTATTAATTATTTAATCATTATTTTACTATATACTTTTTATTAGATTTATTTATTAAGAATATTTTATATATTTTATATATATTTAAGAATACATATATAAAACATTTCTTAATATTTTTATTAGATTATTATTATTTTTATTATAAACTTTTATATTATTATTCTTTTTTTATTTATTAAAATATAATTTATTAATTTTTATTTTTTTTTATATTAATAATTTAGTCTGGTCCGCCCTCGCGGACCGGACGCCGAAGGAGAATATTTAATTATTTATATATTATTTCAATTTTTACTTCTTTTGGGGGGGGGTCCCCATTATTATTTTCAATAATAATTTTAATAGGGACCCGGATATTGTTTTGTTTTCATTTATTATTTTATACATTTAGTTTTTATTTTTAACTTTATACTTATTCAATTTATTTTATTGTTTATCTTTTAATTTTATTATTAATTTTATTTTCTTATTTATAGTATTTATTAGTTATATTATTAAATTTATTCTATGTACGTTGTTTATTATATTATTTAGTTTGGTTTCTAATCACCCACCCCCTCCCCCTATAAATATTTATTACTTATATATAAAAAATCTAAAATAATTAAAAATATATATTACTATTTTTATAGTTATTTAAAATATAATATTAACATTAAATATTAATATAATCAAAATAATATTATACTAACTTTATAGCCCCAGGGGCCCTATTGGGAACCGGGACCCCGAAGGAGTAAATATTATTTATAATATAAATATTTATAAGATATAATATATAAAAATTATAATAATTATAAGTTATATTCTATATATTCTTATTTTATTTTATTTTTTATTTTATTTTATTTTTATTTTATTAATAAAGTTAAAGATATAAGAATTATATATATATATTAATTTATATTAAAGATTAGATAGTCTGGCCGCCCATTATGGGTGGCCGGACGCCTATTGGAGGAGAGATTATATTATAATAAGTCTTAATAATTATAAGTTTTATTTTATTATGGATTTATTTTATTTATTATAAAACTATTAATATTATAAATTACAGATTATTAATAATTATATATTAGTCTAAGTATTAAATTTTTTTTTTATAATTATATATTAAAGATAGGAAAGTAATAATGAATTATGATTTATTAAAGATTATAATAAGATATATATATATTGATACTATATAAGTTTAAATAAGAGTTAAGTTAATATTATATAAAAATAATATAATAACACTAATTTAATTTAATTTAATTTAATTTAATTATTAATTAAATAATAAGAATTATATATTATTAACAATTAAATATAAAATATAAATATTATAGTCCGGCCCGCCCCCGCGGGGGGGGGGCGGACGCCGAAGGAGAAAGTATAATTTAATATTAATAAATAAAGTCCCGCCCGCGGAGCGGAACGTAGCGGGCGGACACCAATTGTAGGAGATTATATATCAAAAGTATAATAAATAAAATATAATTATAGATAAGTAATTATTATAATAATATATAATTATAGGAAAGAGATTATAATAATAAATAATTAACTCCTATCGGTGTCCCAATTGAATTTGAATTGGGGCTAAATAAATAAAGAAGATATTTTTTTTTTTAATAAAATAATATAAGACTTTAATATTTAAATATAATACGAGGGGTTCGGTCCCGCCCTCCATATGAATATGAGAGGGCGGGTCCCTCACTTTATAGATATTATTATATAAAATATATATAATAATAATAATTTAATTAATATAAAGGATAAGAAAATAATAAATAATATTATTAATATAAACTTATTTTATAAAGCTATTAAATAGTAGTATTATTTATATAATATAATATAATATAGGATATAATATAATAGTCATAAGTAATATATGATATAATAACCATGAGTAATATATGATATAATAATCATAAGTAATATAGGATATAATAAGATTATATAAATAAGATAGTATAACCTTTTATTAATAAATAACGAGGGGTTCAGTCCCGCCCTCCATATGGATATGGGAGGGCGGGTCCCTCACTCCTAAATAAATAAATATTTATTTATAAATGTTATAAAGTTAATAATTACTCCTAAACTAATTATTATTATTAATTTAATAAGAATATAATTTAATCATAATAATATTTTTAATAAATATATTAATAAAAAATATTATTATTAATATGTATATATATTAAATATAAATAATGATAAGAACTCTTAATAATATTATATTTCATAAAGATTAATAAGATATAATATAAAGACTTAAATATTAAATAATTATATTATCTATTTATATAATAAATGATATTATATAGAATAATTATATTATTAATATATTTCATATATATTATAAATAATCCTTATACTCCTAGTGGGGTCCCAATTCAATTGGGCCACCCGGGGCCAATTGGGGCTCCTAGTGGGGCTAAATATAATATAAAAAATAATAAATATATATTATAATAATTGACTACATCGTTTCGTACCGTCCAATTGGACGGTACGAAACGATTATTACTAATATAAACCTATTTAATAATAATTATTAAATAATAATATTAATAATATATAATGAATGATATAATTAAATTATATAATAATCTTATAAAATAATTACTCCTTCGGGGTCCCGGGTCGGGGCCCCGGGACTAAATATTATAAAGTGAGGGACCCGCCCTCCATATGGATATGGGAGGGCGGGACCGAACCCCTCGTTATATAATAAGAATAAGAGTTAATATATATATCTATCTATAAATAATAAAAATAAATATAATTAATATATATTTTATATAAATATAATGTATACTTAATATATAAAGATAATTAATACTAAATATATGATATAAATATAATTAATACTTAATATATGATATAACTCATTTTTTTAACTAAATAAATATTAATATAAATAAGAAATTAATAACTCCTACTGAGGCTAATAATTAAATTAAAATAAGAATTAATAATGAGATATTATAATTTAAAATATAAAATACTCCTATATAATATAAAGACTTAAATATTAAATAATTATATTAACTCTTTCCAGATTAAATAATTAATAATATTATATAAAATAATCTGATTTAATTATAAAGATATAAAGTATATAATAATAATACTTCTATCAGATTAGTCTAACATTCGATATATAATTAATATGGATTGTATTAAACTTATAAATAATAATATAAATACTTCTTGCGGGGTCCTAATTCAATTGGCCCCCCGTTAAATGGGGGTACCAATTGGGGCTCCTTTCTTTCGGGACTAAATAATTATATTCTCATATAAATATATTTTATTAAACTTGGTTATTAAATTATTCTATTTGTATAATATAATAATATTATATATTATATAAAACATATCTAAAAATGAATAATCTTTAAATATAAATATATATTCTTTATTTATACCTAACCTGGAATTAAATATTAAGAATTATCCTTGTGGGGTTAATAATAAAACATATATAAAAATGAATAATATATTAATAATTAGATATAATACTTATGTCTGATTAAATTATAAATAATAATCATTTATTAGAAGGTTAAAATAAATTATATAAAATAATATTATATAATATAATATTGATATATTGAAAGAATATATTAATAGATATTATTAAAGTATAGTATCTTAATAAAAATTAATTACTTCTTTATTAATTCCTTTTATTTAATATTATTAAAAATTAAATAAAATATTATATTCTCCTAATGTTAATAAATATACTTAATATATTAAATATATATATATATATAAATAAATATATATTATTTATACTCTTTATAACTAATATATATAATATTAATAAAAAAATAAATTAGTCCGCCCCCCAGGTGGGCGGACGCCAATTGTAAGAGAAATAACAAAAAATAAGAACATTATTATATAAACATATTAATAATTATTTTTGGGGCTATATAATAATAAGTCTAGCCTATCTATAATAAATAATTATGAATGATAATTTAGAATTTATTATTAATTAATAATATAAATTATAAGAATATTATTTTAATATAATTGAAACCTTTTATTAATAATAATATTAATATTATTATTAAACACCTCATCAATAATATACTACGTATAAGAATAATCAGATAACGTCTAAAACATGTAGATAAATAATAGTAGTTTCATATCCTACGTGATGTCCAGCAGTTAAATGATAATTTCTTAATCTTCAATAGTTAACACCTAACATAGCAGCTAACATAACCATATGTAAGAAATGTAAACCAGTTCCGGCATAGAATACTGAACCATAGATACCATCAGAGATAGTAAATGCAGCATTAGTATATTCGATATATTGACAAGATACAAAAATAACAATTAATCAGAATGTAATTAATAAACCTGATAAAGCTTTATTTCTATTACCAGCAATTAAAGCATGATGACTATAAGTTACAGTAGCACCAGATGATAATAAAATAATAGTATTTAATAAAGGTAATTCTGTTGGTTGTACAGCTTCAATACCTACAGGTGGTCAACATGAACCTAATAGAACATCAGGACTCATAGCTGAATGGAAATATGCTCAAAATAAACCAGCGAAGATTAATACTTCAGATAATACAAACATTAAAAAACCTAAATTAATACCTTTTCTTACTGCAATAGTATGTTCACCTAAATATGTTGCTTCTGATACAATATCTCTAAATCATAAAATTGAACTTGTTAATAATACAAATAATGCTAAATATACCATATTTATATTACCAATATAACCATGCATTGTTAAAGCTAGTGATAATGCTAATGATAATAATGCAAATGATACTACAATAGGTCATGGTGATGGCATTACCATATGAAATGGATGTTGTTGATGTCTACTTCTTTCTAAATGTGTCATTTTTTTTATTTATTTATTTATTATATATATATTATATATATTAATATAATATACCTTATTTTTATATTAAATATATTTATATTACAATGTCCCACCCATAAAGTAGGCAAAACTATATTATTAAAATATATACTTAATTACATTTAATATATATTTATATTCTATTATAATTCATAATATTATATATATTATTATTATTCATAAATATTATAACCCCCTATAAAAAAAAAAACAATCTTATTTATTTTATTATATATTATATATATATATTACTTTTTTATTATTAATATATTATTATTATTTTATAGACTATTACTTTTTTAAGTTATTAATATATTATTATTAATTTATAGACTATTTAATTTATCCCCAATTAAATTGGGTCCCCCGGACCCGATTGGGATCCCACTAGGAGTTTATAAATAATTTATAATATTAAGATTATATTATTATAATTATGTAATTAAAAATATTTAAAGGATATTTATTATATTATATATATTATTTATTATTTATATTAAGTTTCCTTATAAGAGTATTATTTAATATAAACCATTTATAATTACCTGATATATTATTAATAATATTTATTTTATATATATATATATATATCTAGGTTTAGGAAATATAGGGTTCGAACCTATAATCTTTCGTGTGTAAAACGAATGCTATACCAATTAAGCTAATCTCCTTAATTAATAAAATTAATTATTTAATTATTATAATATATTATATACATTTATATTATTATAATATTTATATAGTAGCCTAAATAGAAATATTATATTATTTAACATTTATATTATTATATATTAAATATTATCATTCAATTAATTTATTACTACTCATAGGATATATATATAGGGTCTATTAAGATTCCAATACTCCTGATTATTTTATTATTATTTATTATAATATGATTATTATTATATATTATATATTTCTTATTCGGACTAAGAATATTTTATAAGTAGTATATATTATTATATATAATTATTATTATTATTTAATGTAAATATAATTTAATGGTAAAATGTATGTTTTTAGGTGCATATTATCTAAGTTCAAATCTTAGTATTTACATATATTTATAAAAATATAAAATATCTATATAATTGTTATATTTAATATTATACAATATATTAATATTATTAATATTATACATAACTATAATTATTATTAAGTTTTTATTTATTTAATTAATTAATTAATTAATTAATATTTGCCTTTAATGAGAATCGAACTACATGTAAATAAATCTTCAATTTATCGCTTTACCACTAAGCTATAAAAGCTATAATATATATTATACTTATTATTACTTATATAAAAAATATATGATTATAACTAAGATAATATTAATAAAATCTAAAATATTCATTTCTATATGTATATATATTTATATATTCTTATTATATAAAATAAAAATATTTAAGTTTATAAAAAATTATTAATAAATATATTAAAGTAATAAACTATTAAAGAATTATATAATATAGGAGATTTATTTTTATTATATTAAAATATAGTAAGGTATAATTAACTATTATTTATTTAACCATTATAATATTCTTTAATATATAAAGAATATTATAATACTATCTATATCTTTTTCATTTAATTAAATTAATTAATATATATAATTTATTAAGAAGTATATATATTACTCCTTCGGGGTCCCGGTCCACTAGTATTAGTGGACCGGGGCTAATGAATAAAAAGTATATCATTATAATTAATGAATATTATTATTATTATTTGTAAATAATAAATAACAATAAAATAAAATTATATTATTTAAGATTAAGTTTAATAATTAAATTTATTATTATTTTATAAAATTAAAATATATAAAAATAAATTAAGATAATAACTATTAAATAATTAATATAAAAATAAGATAATACAAATTTATATTTATAATAGTATAATCCTAATAATTTGATTTATAATAAACAATGAATATATTATTATGTTATAATAAATATTAATAAAAATATTATGTTATATTATAATATATTATATTGTAATATCATTAGATATTATTAACTATTATTTATTAAATAATATAAACAATTATTAATTTAATTATATAATATTAACAATTATTAATATAATTAGATAATATAAACTATTATTAATTTAATTAGGTAATATAATTATTATTAATTAGGTAATAAAACTTATTATTTATTTATTTATTTATTTAATTAACTACTATTAATTAACCATTATAATATTCTTTATATATTAAAGAATATTATAATATTAGTTATATATTTTTCATAAAATTAATTTAATTAATATATATAATTTATTTAAGAAATATTATATTACTCCTTCGGGGTCCCGGTCCACTAGTATTAGTGGACCGGGGCTAATGAATAAAAATTATATTATAATAATTATAGTCAATATAATAATATTATTATAATCTGTAAATAAAATAATTAATTTAGAAGATATCTTTATAAATATTTAGTAAAATATATTTATTTATAAATACATTACCGTTTTTAACATATTTAGCAATCATGTGTTTTGAGCAATTAAAATGTAAACCGACATTAATAAGTCCAGAGAATCTTATAATAAATAGATTATTTAAATCATATACATATACTCCTACACCAATAAACTTATTAGTTTTATAATTTAAACTATTAAGTTTATATGATAAATTCATATTATATAATGGTTTATTATTATTAATAATTTTATTATATAATTCAATATTATAATTAATTTTATTAGCACCTTTTTTATTTAAATTTATAAGATGTTCAATATATTCTTGAATAACATTATTATTATTAATTTTATGTAAACCTTTAATATAAATATTAATAATAGACTGTCAATTTATAAAACTATTATATTTAATAGTATATCAATTTATATTATTAAATTTAGGAATAATAACATAATATAAAAAATATAGATTACTTATTGCTAAATTAATAACATTACATTTATTAAGTTTAGATAACTGAATTATATTATCTCAATTATTTAATAAATCTTATTTAATAAATATAGGTGTACTATCAATAGGTTTTCAATTAGTTAAAATATAATCTTTAATTACTTCTAATGTTTTATTACTTTGTTCATGTTGTGAAATAAATAATCTACAAGAATTTCTTATATTATTAATCATAAATGAACCCTTAGCTTCTAAAAAACCTAAAATTCAATGATCATTTATATTATTATATGGAATTTCTATATTATCAATAATTTCATAATTATTAATTAATAGTTTATTTTTAATTAATTCTTTACTTGATACATTATTTATACTTTTGATTAATACTTCTCTTCATTTTATATAACTATAATATTTAATAGTTATACAAGGATATTTATCAAAAATTGGTAATAAATTATCATATATTCATTGTTTATTAGATACTGTTAATTGAACTGATAGTTCTCTAATACTAATATTATTAAGTATGTTTAAATTATTTTTAATATTTTCTAAACATTGTAAATCATCTTTATGTAAATGGAAACCATATATTAATTTAAAACCATATTCTAGATTTTTTTATATAAAAAGAACCATCTCCATTTGTAAAACCTACTAATCATTTATAAAAATTATCTATCTCTAAATTACTTATTTTATTTACACTATCATTTGTATCTTTTTTAACAATAAGTAATTTATTATTTAAAGAAGTATTATTATGATAACTTCTTTTAATAATATTAGAGTTAACTCAATTAAGTTTAATGAAAGGATTAGAAGATAATACATTATTCTTATTTAATGTAAGAATATTATTATAATCAGAATTATCTATCTCTCTAAAAATTATTTTATTATTAATAATTAATAATAATAAATAAATATTAATTATTGTTCATTTAATCACTCTAAAAATTTGGGTAATGATACGGCCTCAATTTTAATCGGCATATTAGCATGGCCAGTTCCACATAATTCTGAGCAATTACCATAGAAAACACCTTCTCTTTGAATTAATGCGGAAACTTGGTTTAATCTTCCAGGAGTAGCATCCACTTTAATACCTAAACTAGGAATAGCAAAATCATGAATAACATCTGCAGCTGTTACTACAAATCTAATATGTGTATCTACAGGTACTACGATAGAAGTATCAGTATCTAATAATCTTAATTGTCCTTCTTCTAATAAATCATCAGGAATAACATATGATTCAAATTCTACTGTTTCACCACTATCATTAATAAAATCAGAATATTCATATTTTCAATATCATTGATATCCAATAGCTTTAATAGTTATAGCTGGTGAAATAACTTCATCACATAAATATAATAAAATAAATGATGGAAAAGCAATAATTAATAAAACTACTGCTGGAAAAATAGTTCAAATAACTTCAATTGTTTGTCCATGTTTAATATATTTATATGCAATAGGATTATTAGAATATGTTCTAACAATTGTATATAACATTCAAGATACTAAACCTAAAATAACAAATAAATAAAACATAATATTATCATGTAATTCTAAAATACCTTCTTGATTTGGTGTTGCTGAATCCTGAAAATAACATGCATATGGTGTTGGTACGTCATTTATAATGACTGTTGTTAATTGTAATCTTAATAAATCTAACATAAATCTTTTTTAACCTTTAGACTTTATTGTCTATTTTTAATATGTTAATTCTACTTATAAAAATAAAAAAAAAATATTAATACTTAAACCTAAAATATTAATATCATATTAAGATTTATCTCTTAATATATTACATAAATATCATATTAATAATTTAATCTAACTTAATATATTTATAATACCTAATATTATTATAATTATTATATTATTATTATATTATAACTATATTATTATATCTTATTTTTTATATACTCTTTTTTTATATATCTTTAAAAATATATTATTAGTATATTTATAAGCCTATTTATTAGTATATTTATAAATATATTATTAGTATATTTATTAGTTTATTTTATAAGTATATTTATTAGTATATTTATTAGTCTATTTATAAGTATATTTATTAGTTATAGAAGAAGATTATTCTATTTTATTAAATATTTATTTATATATTTTATTATATATTCTATTAACTATTTATTATTTAATTATTAAATATTTATTATATATTCTATTATATATTTAGAAGAATATTATTAGTATCGGGTCCTAAGGACCCGAATACAAAAAGTAGATTATTAATATATCTTATATATTATCTATTAATAACAATATTATTTATATATAACAATATTATTTATTTATAACAATATTATTTATTATTTTATTTATATTATATTTATTATATTTATTTATATTACTTGTAGAAGGAATTGAACCTTACATTATTTATTTATGAGACAAATGTTTTAACCAATTAAACTATACAAGCTATTATATCTATATATTATTAATAATTTATATCTTCTTAAAATATTTTAATATATTATTATATTTAAATAGCCCCACAAGGAGTCCCGGGCCCCCCGGGGGGGCCCAATTGGTACCCCGCTAGGAGTTAATTATTATTATATATTGTATTATATATTGTATTATATTATATATAGATATTATCGTCCCCAATAGGAATTGAACCCATCTATTCTCATTAACAGTGAGATGCTTTAACCGATAAGCTATAAGGACATATATTATTAAATAAAGTTATATTAATATAAAATCTAAGAATTATTATATATATATTATTTTATTATATTATTTTAGCCTCGGTCCCCCACCCCTGGGGATCGGGACCCCGTAAGAGTAATTATTATTTATTATATTTTATTAATTTATGAAGGGAATAGGAATTGAACCTATGAAGATCTAAATCATTGAGTTTACAGCTCAACTCCAACTACCAACATTGAAAATCCCTCCTATATAAATATATTATATATTATATATTATATATATTATATATTATTTATTAAATATATATATAACTTCTTAATTATTATTATGATATATTTATCATTTAAATATATTGTTATTATTAGAATATACTTTAAGATATATTAAAATATAAAATAAGGACATATCATATATATTTATATTTTAATATATTATATATTACTATTATTATTATAAATTATTAAATATACATTATATTATATATAAATTATATATATTATCTCTCTCTATTAATAAATATTAAATATTGTATTATATTATATTAAATTATATAACTATTAATAAATATTGTATTAGATATCTATTAATAATATTGTATTAGATATCTATTAATAATATTGTATAAAATTATATTATATTAGATTATATTATTATAATATTGTAATTATTGAATATATATTATTATAATATTGTAATTATTGAATATATATTATTATATTTAATGAAACTAACAGGGATTGAACCTATATTTGTACCTTATCAAAATACTATTCTAACCAATTGAATTATAGTTTCTATTATATCTACATATGTATATATTATATTAATATTAATATATTATATTATATTAATATTTATATTATCTTTATAATTATATTTATATATATTATTGGAGTTAATGAGACTTGAACTCATATTAAATGCATGCAACGCAGTCGTTCTACCAAATTGAACTATAACCCCTAATACTTAAATTATATAATCTTATTTATTATTATTAAATATATTATTAATTAATAAATTTAATTAAATAAAGAAGAATGTATATTATATATTATTAGATATTATTTAGAATAATATTAACACTATACATTATTACTTATAATAACTCTCTTTAATAGATTATTATAACATTATTAAAATATTAATAGTATAATATCTCCTACAATTGGCGTCCGCCCCCCCCCTATTTATATATAATAAATTAGTCCGTAGGAGAAATAATCAGAAATAATAATTTACTTAATGGGGGGCGGGCCGGACTATATATTTATATATAATATTATTAAAACATTAATAGTATAATATCTATATATTTTTTATAAAACATTAATATTTCTTTATTTCTTTATTATTATATATAATAATTTATTATATTTTATTGTATATATATGAATAAATTATTATATATTATATTGTATTATTATATATGAATAATTATTAAGTATAGTATATATGATTATATATATAATATCCTATAGGATTTGAACCTATATAATTAGATTCGTATTCTAATATTTTACCATTAAATTAAGGATATAAACGGAAAATATGAGATTCGAACTCATAAGAATTTACAATTCAATTACTTAGCAAATAATCTACTTTACCTATAGTTAATTTTCCTAATTAATATATATATTAATATATAAAAAATATATATTTATAAATTATTATATAAATATATGATCTTATCTTATCTTATCTTATCTTATTTATCTTATCTTATTTATCTTATTTTATCTTAGCCCCGGGCCCGGACGGGCCCGGGACCCCGCAAGGAGTTTATTCTATTAATATAAAAAGGTATAATAGATTTCATTAATTATTATTATTATTAATATGATATATATTATCATATTATATATATGAATTAAATAATATTATAAAAGATATTAAATATAGAATTAAATAATTAAAAATATTGATTATATTAGTTTATTATAAAATATTTATATATGTTTATTATAATTAGAGTATTAAAGAGAATATTATACTATATTATAATTATATTAAAAATATTAATTCGTTAATATTATTAAAGTATTTATAAGGATATATATATATATACAATATATTAAATATATAACATATAGAATAAATGTATTAATGATTAATATTATTTAAATCAATGTATTAATTATTAACGAATCTAATCAGATTTGCACTGACATCCTCCATTATGACAAAATGGTACTTTACTATTAAGCTACAGATCCTTTATAATAATATTTATATTAAATAAATATATATTATTTTATAGATAGCGAGAATCGAACTCGCATTCAATGTTTGGAAGACATCCAGTTTACCAATTAACTTATATCTATTATTTATTATTATATATTTATTACTCTCTCCATGATTTGAACATGGAATATTAATATTAGAAGTATTATGCTTTAACCATTAAGCTAAGAGAGCTTATTTAATTAATATTATATTATATTATTTATGAATTATGAGAATAGCTGGAGTTGAACCAAGCATGGGTTACTTAAAAGATAACTGTTTTACCATTAAACAATATTCTCTATATATACCTTTATATATAAATATCTATTTAATATATAAATATACTTTATAGCCCCATTAAAAGGTATTATATTATTTATTATACATATTGTTATATCTTTATATATATATATTCATTATTAATTAATTAATTAATATTCATTAATAAAGTCTTATATTGTTAATTATTTATTTTTAAGTATAAGTATTATTATTATTATATATAATTTTTTATAAAATATTTATTATTATGATAAACTTATATTATATATATATATATGTAATTTAATATATTTTATGATATTATATTATATTATAGCCCCGTAAGGAGCCCCGGACCCCCCTAAGTAAATTATTATTTTATGATTATTTATCATTTATTATATATAAATAGTTAATTATTATTTTATGATTATTTATCATTTATTATATATAAATAGGGGGGCCCAATTGAATTGGGACCCCGCAAGGAGTATTCATTATATATATTATATGACTCTATATTATTTATATTAGTCTATAACTTAATAAGTATATTAATAAAGATAAATTATTTATTAGCCCCGGGGCCGAATGGCCCCAATTTAATTGGGACCCCGAAGGAGTATTAATAAATTATATTAATCATTTATTATGATTAAATATATATTAATTAATCAATCATATATTTAATTATTAATTATTAATTATTATTATCATTTATATTGAATCGGTTTGATTCGAACAAACAAACTCCAAACTCAAATTTTGGTAACTTACCTATTAGTCTACGACTCATTAATATATATATATTATTTATTATTATATATATTATTGCTATTTAAAGGACTTGAACCTTCATACTGTAAAGTAATACATCTTAAGAGTATCGTGTCTACCAATTCCACCAAAATAGCTTATTATTTAGTATTACATATCTTTAATAAATTAAATTAACTCCTTGCGGTGTCCCGGGCCTCCCGGGGCCCGGGGCTATAATTAAATATTTATTAAATATATTATATATATATTTTTATTATATTTTTATACTTATAAGATTATATATATTATTACTTATAATACATTTTTATATAAATCTATATACAAACTTAATTAAAATTATCTAAATTTATTAAAAAGAAGATTATTAATTTATAATATATAGAATAAATGAATGAATGAATGAATAAATGAATGAATGAATGATATTATTAATATTATTTTTTATATAAAAACTAGGAGTATATTATATTATTTTATATATATTTTTTATAATCCCACTAGGAGATATTCATATTTATATTATTTATAGGGTGAATACTGAGAATCGAACTCAGATTTAACGCACCACAAGCGTATTTTCTACCATTGAAATATATTCACCTTTATTTATTAATTAATTAATTAATTAATATACATATTATTATATTTTTATATTATTTATATATTTATAAAGAGATGAAGAGAATCGAACTCTTAATAAGTAGATTTGCAATCTAATAGTTTAACCTTAAAACAACACCTCCTTCTTATGTATTCAATAAAATATAACCTAACTTTATTTATATATTATTTATAATCTCTTATAATATATTAATTAATATGATCTTATTATATTCTTTTATTAAATATATTATATTGTTAATTATTTATTTATATTATATTATATTATATTGTTAATTATTTATTTATATTATATTATTTAATTCTTTATATTTTATTAAGAATATATAAAGATGTTTTATATAAATATTATATATATTTTAGATATAGTTTTAATTGAATATATATATTTAAAGGAGGAATATATTATTAAGATTTAATATTTTATATTATTATATATATAATGATATAGATTATTAATTAATAAATCATATTATACATTTATTATCATTATTTATTATTATTTGTTGTTATATTAGGGATTTGAACCCCAAACCTTTCGATTACAAAACGAATGCTCTACCAATTGAGCTAATATAACTATATAATTAATCCTCCTCTCGGGATCCCGGTCCCGTCAATAAATTATTATTTATGATAATTTATTATTTATTATTAATAAATAGGAATTAGGGCTAAATAAAAATTCTATTAATATTATTACATATTAATTAATATATATAAATATATCTTTAAATTATTTAATCTCATATATAAATTATTATATATTTATTATATAGAATGTATATTATATTATAAATAATATTATAATTATTAAATTAAAAGATAAAATACTCATGAAGGATATATATTTATTATTTTATAAGATTTTATATATTATAATAATATATTAAAATACTCATTATATTATATTATATAATTAAAGTAAAGAATTAATATTAAAAAGACATATAAATTATTTATTATAACTCCTTGTGGGGTCCCAATTCAATTGGGCCCCCCTAAGTAAATTATTATTTTATGATTATTTATCATTTATTATATATAAATAGTTAATTATTATTTTATGATTATTTATCATTTATTATATATAAATAGGGGGCCCAATTTAATTTAATTTAATTTAATTTAATTTAATTGGGGCTAAATATTAAAAATATATATAGATTATATACTATAAATCATATTATATGATTATATAAATAAGAATTTATGAATATATTAATATAATTATATTATTAAATAATTAGTAGTAAAAAGGGTGGGGGGGGTATAGAATAATAGATTAGATATTATATAGATAACTGATAAATTAGTATTTTATTAATATTATATATTAAATATATAAATAATATATAAAACCTATTAATTAAACAAATATATAGAATATATATGAATAATATTTAAATTTTAGTATTAAATTATCAGATAATTATCTTATTAAAACAACTTCATATTTAATATGTATTCAATATTTATTTATTATCAACTTAGCTTATCTACTATGACAATTAATTATAATATAAACTAATATAGATAATATATATAGAAATTAATTAATTAATTAAGATATATATTATAGAATTATCAATAGATACACCATGGGTTGATTCATTATGGTCCTTGCGTACTAATAATGAGATTTAATTTGATAATATTTCCTTCAGCAGATAGGAACCATACTGATTCACATCGTATTTAACCCAACTCACGTAACATTTTAATTGACGAACAGTCAAACCCTTCTTAGCTTTTACAACCAAGAGGAAATGTTGAGTCGACATCGAGGTGGCAAACATAACTTACAATATCTACTCTTTCGTTATATTACCCTGTTATCCCTAGCGTAACTTTTATTCGTTATCAATAACCTTTACAATTAGTGTTATTTGTTCATTATGCCATACTTACGTACTTGTTTCACTTGTTTGTGTTACAATTATCGCACAGTTATACCATTATATTATTTAATTGATTTTCTATATTATAATAGAATTTATTATTGTTTTCCTTACAATTTTACTGTACATATTTTTATCTATTACTTAAATATATTCAATTTATAATTAAATTATTAATATAAATATATTTAAATTTATAATTAATATATATAATATATATCATTCTTTTATTCAATAATTTTATATATTCATTTATGGACTTATTCAGATACTTTTGCTGATAATGACGCCCCATCAAAACTACCAATTAGAGATTGTCTCTTATTTATATTATAATATATAAATTAATATATATATATAATATATTACTTAAGAATTATATATCTATTAAGTTTAATATAATAATTATATTATATTATTTTTATTTTTTATAAGATTAGAATTATCATTAAATTATAATAAGTATCTCATTAATATCTAAACGATTACTTATAAATATATTTTTTATTATATATTTATAGGATTACTTAATATGCTGAATATAATAAACAATAATTCGATCTATCTAATTACAGTAAAGCTGCATAGGGTCTTTCCGTCTTGCTGAAGGTACATAGCATCTTCACTACGATTTCAATTTCACTTAGCTTAAAGGGGAGACAGTTGTTGTATCATTACGTCATTCATGCGGGACCTCAATTATAGGCCAAGGAATTTCGCTACATTATAACCCTCATAATAAGGCTGCTATTTACCTAAATTTAATTATATAATCGTTAAACCATATAATTTATATATTAAGCATGGAGCAGAGTTCACACCTTATACTTAAACTTATCGTTTCTGCAAAGTGCGGTGTTTTTAGTAAACAGTTGTACAACTTTGTTCTTATTACTCTTTATTGACTAACTTTAGAGCTGTTTTTGCCGAGTTCCTTCCCTTTAATTATCTAATTCACCTTCATATTCTCTACTTACATACCTGAGTCGGTCTACATTACGGTATACACTAACACTTTTCCTGATCTTTATTAGTTTATATAATTATATATATATTAATATATATATTTTTATAATTATAAATGTTTTAATATTTATATTTTAAGATATTATTTTATTAATATAGATTAACCCATCTTTAATATATTTTTATTCATATTTTTATTAGGGGCCGTACTTTTATAGTTAAACCTTATGTTTTAGGTGAAAAGGTTTATACCTTTTTTTCGTTACTCATGTCAGCATTCTCTATCTAATTATTATATATATTAATTAATAACTAATATATTTTTTCATTAAATGTTCTATTACCATATTATTATTATTATTTAGATTAATAATAATATTTAGATATTCAGTTAAATAATTCTTATTATTAAGATCCGTATATTATCTATTAACAAATATAAATATATTATATACATATATTTGATTTTAAATATTATTTTTTTTATTATAAATCAGTGCATTGTTACATGTTCATTAAAAAGTGGTTATTGTCAAACCCATTAACTGATTATATTATAATATTTTAATATTTATTTCACTTATTATTTATTAGGAACTTTATATCTTAATCTGGGCTGTTTCCCTTTAGATTATTTACCTTATCGCACATAATCTGACTCTTTATTATATATTCCCCGAGGTCACAAACCCAGCTAAGCTGGGTTTGTGTCGCGGGGATAATTAAACATTTCGAGATTTAATATTATTAATAAAACTTTAATAGTTCCCCAATATATATTAATTGCTGTACCGTTCTTTATATAATATATTAAATAATATATTATATAATAATTATTATTTATAAAGGCTATACTTACATATATTTCATAGAAAACCAGCTATCTGCAAACCAGATTTGTCTTTCACTACTAACCACAATTAATCAGATGATATTGCAACATCAACCTGTTCGATCGTTTACCCATCTTATCATAGTTAGATCGTTTGCTTTCGGGTCAATTAATATTAATTAAATATTACATATTATTTTTTTTTATATGTATTATTTATATATTTTTATATATATATTATTTTTATCTATTTATTTATAACTTATTAGTTTTACTAATATTAATTACTTGCTGACCCATTATACAAAAGGTACATCATTAATATAATTAATATATTTATGATTGCTTATAAAATAATCATTTTTATACTTTCCCTTACGGTACTTTTTATACTTATTAATAGTATTTAGTCTTAGAATTTGTTATCCTATTTTCTTACATATTTATTACATAATACTTATTTAGACTATATTACTTTCTCTCACCAATACTTATAATATCTCTGTTGATTTATTTTCCTTAAGTTACTTAGATGTTTCAGTTCACTTAGTTCTTATTTATTAATAACATATAATATAATATATATTATTAATATAAGGTTTACCTTTAGGTTTTAAAATTAATTGTTATTAATTTATTAGTAACCTAATTCTATTAATAGTTTAATATCTTAATTAATTAAATAATTAAAATATATTCTGTACTCCATGATTATCTCTTTAAATCTATATAATAAATATTTCAAATCTATTATTCTATTTTTTACT